CCATCTAGCTACTCTAGGATGGGGAGTCGGTCCTGGTGGGGAAATCGTGGACACTTTTCCATATTTTGTATCTGGGGTACTTCACTTAATTTCTTCTGCGGTTTTAGGTTTTGGTGGTATTTATCATGCACTCATAGGACCCGAAACTTTAGAAGAATCTTTTCCATTCTTTGGCTATGTATGGAAAGATAGAAACAAAATGACCACAATTTTGGGTATTCACCTAATCTTGCTAGGTGTTGGTGCTTTTCTTCCAGTGCTCAAAGCTTTGTATTTTGGAGGTGTATATGATACTTGGGCTCCCGGCGGTGGAGATGTAAGAAAAATTACGAACCCAACTCTTAACCCAAGTGCTATATTTGGTTATTTACTTAAATCTCCTTTCGGAGGAGAAGGATGGATCGTTAGCGTGGACAATCTAGAAGATGTAATTGGAGGACATGTATGGTTAGGTTCCATTTGTATCTTCGGTGGTATCTGGCATATCTTAACCAAACCTTTTGCATGGGCTCGCCGTGCATTCGTATGGTCCGGAGAAGCTTATTTGTCCTATAGTTTAGCGGCTCTATCTCTCTTTGGTTTTATTGCTTGTTGTTTCGTTTGGTTCAACAATACAGTTTATCCCAGTGAATTTTATGGGCCCACCGGCCCAGAAGCCTCTCAAGCTCAAGCGTTTACTTTTTTAGTTAGAGACCAACGTCTTGGAGCTAGTGTGGGGTCTGCCCAAGGACCTACTGGTTTAGGTAAATACCTTATGCGTTCTCCGACTGGAGAAATTATCTTTGGAGGAGAAACGATGCGTTTTTGGGATCTCCGTGCTCCTTGGTTGGAACCCCTAAGGGGCCCTAATGGTTTGGATCTGAGCAAGTTGAAAAAAGACATACAGCCTTGGCAGGAACGACGTTCAGCAGAATATATGACTCATGCTCCTTTAGGTTCTTTAAATTCTGTGGGTGGTGTAGCTACCGAAATCAATGCGGTGAATTATGTCTCTCCCCGAAGTTGGTTATCCACCTCCCATTTCGTTCTAGGATTTTTCTTCTTCGTAGGCCATTTGTGGCATGCGGGAAGGGCTCGTGCAGCTGCAGCAGGATTTGAGAAAGGGATTGATCGTGATTTCGAACCTGTCCTTTCCATGACTCCTCTTAACTGAAAAAATAGATCGAACCAGATGGAAGATAAATCGATTCAATTTCATTACATCTATCTCCCATATCGGCGGGATAGGAGTATTTTCAAATACTCTCTTTCCAACTGGATCCTTGTAGCTCGGCTATATACAGCCGAGCTATTCTCTTTTTTTTTTTTATTGGACCGGACCAATAAATGTGATTGTTGAAAAACAACAGGAGAGAGAGGGATTCGAACCCTCGATAGTTTTTTTTTACTATACCGGTTTTCAAGACCGGAGCCATCAACCACTCGGCCATCTCTCCCGAGGGACAACTTCTATTCTACCCCCTCGGATAATCCCTAACTATAAGCATAAGGCCGGGTCGATACCAACTATACCTGTGACATATGGTGATTTTTCATCATCATCTAGAATGGAAAAAAAAAAAAAAGAAACGAATTTCCCTCTCCTCTCACACTCAAATATCAAATTGAAAAATTTTGAAAAGCTCGATCAATTTATGGTCAAATCCTTTCCATAGTGCATTTGATCAGAATTGAAAATTGGGGATCAGATGGTATAGTCTATTCAATCTGTTGGGAGCTTGTAAGATCACAACCATGACTATTGCTTTCCAATCGGCTGTGTTTGCATTAATTGCTATTTCATTTTTACTAGTGATTGGCGTACCTGTTGCACTTGCCTCTCCTGATGGTTGGTCAAGTAGCAAAAATGTTGTATTTTCGGGTGTATCATTATGGATCGGATCAGTCCTTTTTGTAGGTATCCTTAATTCTTTCATATCTTAGATCTGTTCTAGATGTTTTAGGTTCAAACCCCCTCCCCCCCCTCCCGGAGGGGCTTTATAGCTCTTCTGAAGGGCCTTTTACTTCAGGCCCAAGGAGGAGGGGTTTTCCTTATCCGTAATTGAATGAATAAATGAATAATTGGACCATTCAAATCAAATCAAAAATAATATCTACTTACGAATGGGATTGAACATATATGTCTTTTCCATTTCAATGTTATGAATATATATATATATATATATTCATAACATTGAAATGCGGGTATGGTTGAATGGTAAAATTTCTCTTTGCCAAGGAGAAGATGCGGGTTCGATCCCCGCTACCCGCCCGTCACATTGAATATGAAAAAGAATAATATTGATCGTTTCTTTTCCTCACTTATCATTCAATTAGAAAATGATAAGTGATAGAGCAATCCTTTCCGGACCAAAATACTTCGTATGTTCTGGTCTGGCGGAGACAGGATTTGAACCCGTGACCTCAAGGTTATGAGCCTTGCGAGCTACCAGACTACTCTACTCCGCACCATTGATTGATATCATAATCAGAATGGGTACACCAAACAATAACGGGATATACTACCCCTATATAGGGGTAGTATATCCCGTTATCACAAGAAACTTCAATTACTTTTTTTCTTTTCCTACCAACTCGATTTTGTTATCCCGGGCAATAAACATGCGTGGGCCATCTCACGGAGTATGTGTCCGGACAATCCAAAGTCTCGATAGTTGGCTCTAGGTCTTCCAGTCGAAGAACAACGTCGATGGAGACGTGTAGGTGCACTATTACGCGGTGAAGATTGCAATTTTCTATGAATTTCCCATTTGTCATCCAATGATGACACTTTGCTTTTTTCCTCCAAAGATTGACGAATTAAATGATATTTCCGTTCCAGTGCTTGTCTCTTCTTCTCTCTCTGAATGAGACTCTTTCTCGCCATAATAGTTCAGTCGGTACTATCACCTACCAGGAATAAAAATATAGATCAGATTTTAGATGGAGTAATATTACGTTGATTACTTTTTCTCTGTGGGGTATTGTCATTGTATCAATGACAATACCCATTCACTGATGAAACTGATGAAGAAGAATTAACCAAATTTGCCTGATGTAGAGGCAATTAAAAAAGCTGCATAAGTGAATATATAACCTACGGAAAAGTGAGCTAATCCAACTAATCGTGCTTGAACAATGGAAAGGGCTACTGGCTTGTCTCTCCATCGAACTAAATTAGCTAAAGGCGTGCGTTCATGGGCCCATGCGAGAGTTTCAATCAGTTCCTGCCAATATCCACGCCAGGAAATAAGGAACATAAATCCAGTAGCCCAAACAAGATGCCCGAATAAGAACATCCACGCCCAAACAGATAAACTGTTCATACCAAAAGGATTGTATCCATTAATAAGTTGTGAAGAATTTAACCATAGATAATCTCTTGACCATCCCATTAAATAAGTGGAAGACTCATTAAATTGCGCTACATTACCCTGCCATAACGTTATATGCTTCCAATGCCAATAGAAAGTAACCCATCCAATAGTATTCAACATCCAGAAAACTGCTAAATAAAAAGCATCCCAGGCCGAGATATCGCAAGTACCACCCCGTCCCGGACCATCGCAAGGAAAACTATAACCAAAATCTTTTTTATCTGGCATTAACCTGGAACCACGCGCATCCAAAGCACCTTTAACTAGGATCAATGTAGTTGTATGCAAACCTAGAGCAATAGCATGATGAACCAAAAAGTCTCCGGGACCAATTGTTGAGAACAATGAATTATTATTATCATTAATAGCATTTAACCAACCGGGTAACCATATGCTCTTACCTGCATCGAATGCTGGACCACTTGTTGAAGATAGGAGTATATCGAAACCATATAACGTCTTACCATGAGCAGATTGTATCCACTGAGCAAATATGGGCTCGATCAATATTTGTTTTTCTGGAGTACCAAAAGCAAGCATAACATCATTATGAACATAAAGTCCCAAGGTATGGAAACCTAGTAATAAACTAACCCAACTAAGATGAGATATTATAGCTTCCTTATGTTCCAACATTCTCGCCAATACATTATCCTTATTCTGTTCCGGATTATAATCCCTAATGAGGAATATAGCTCCATGAGCAAAGGCTCCTGTCATAATGAACCCGGCAATGTATTGATGATGAGTATATAATGCAGCTTGGGTGGTGAAGTCTTGTGCTATGAATGCATAAGCGGGTAAAGAATACATGTGTTGAGCTACCAAGGAAGTTATAACCCCCAAAGAAGCTAAAGCAAGACCCAATTGAAAATGAAGAGAATTATTAATTGTGTTATAAAGACCCTTATGCCCGCGTCCTAATAGGCCTCCTGGAGGAACATGTGCCTCCAAAATATCTTCCATACTGTGACCAATCCCAAAGTTGGTTCTATACATATGACCAGCAATTGAAAAAACAAATGCAATAGCTAAATGATGATGAGCCATATCAGTCAGCCATAAACTTTGAGTTTGTGGATGGAATCCTCCGAGAAGAGTTAGAATAGCAGTTCCCGCCCCTTGGGAGGTACCGAATAAGTGACTACTAGAATCAGGATTTTGAGCATAAAGATTCCACTGACCTGTGAAAAACGGTTCTAACCCTTGGGGATGCGGTAATTCATCCAAAAAATTGTCCCATCTGACGTGCACTCCCCTTGATTCAGGAATAGCGACATGAACTAAATGCCCTGTCCAAGCTAGAGAACTGACTCCGAAGAGTCCTGACAAATGATGATTGAGACGGGATTCGGCATTTTTGAACCATGAAACACTTGGTCTCCATTTAGGTTGTAAATGTAACCTACCCGCTATTAAAAAGATGACAGAAAGAAATAGCAAGAAAAGAGCTCCAGCATAAAGATCTTCGTTAGTGCGTAAGCCAATTGTATACCACCACTGATAAACACCGGAATAAGCAATATTGACCGGACCGGGAGCACCTCCTCGGGTAAAAGCTTCTATAGCTGGTTGACCAAAATGAGGATCCCAAATTGCATGAGCAATGGGTCTTACATGTAAGGGATCGCGTACCCATGCTTCAAAATTGCCTTGCCAAGCCACATGGAACAAATTACCGGAGGTCCACAGAAAGATTATTGCCAACTGACCAAAGTGGGAAGCAAAAATTTTATGATAAAGGCGTTCTTCGGTAATATCATCATGACTCTCAAAGTCATGTGCGGTCGCAATACCGAACCAAATACGACGAGTAGTTGGGTCCTGGGCCAAGCCTTGGCTGAACTTTGGAAATCTTGATGCCATAATGCTTTTCAAATCCTCCTAGCCATTATCCTACTGCAATAATTCTTGCCAGGAAGAACGCCCATGTTGTGACGATTCCACCCAGAAGGTAATGAGCTACTCCTACAGCACGTCCCTGTACAATGCTCAAGGCTCTGGGCTGGATAGCAGGAGCAACCTTCAATTTGTTATGGGCCCAAACAATAGATTCAATGAGTTCTTGCCAATACCCACGGCCGCTGAATAAGAACATTAAACTGAAGGCCCAAACAAAATGAGCACCTAAAAATAAAAGACCATATGCAGATAATGAAGAACCATAAGATTGGATCACTTGCGAGGCTTGTGCCCATAGAAAGTCACGGAGCCACCCGTTAATCGTAATGGAACTTTGTGCAAAGTTTCCTCCCGTAATATGAGTTACCACTCCCTGATCACTTATACTACCCCAAACATCGGACTGCATTTTCCAGCTGAAATGGAATATTACTACCGAAATTGCATTGTACATCCAGAATAAACCAAGGAAAACATGATCCCAGGCAGATACTTGACATGTTCCTCCTCTCCCAGGTCCATCACAAGGAAAACGAAAACCAAGATTTGCTTTATCAGGTATTAAACGGGAGCTACGGGCAAATAGAACACCTTTAAGTAGGATTAAAACAGTCACATGGATAGTAAATGCATGAATGTGATGTACCAAAAAATCCGCGGTTCCTAATGGAATTGGTAACAAGGCCACTTTGGAACCTACTGTCACCAAATCACCACCTCCCCAGGTTAAGCTGGTACTTGCTGTTGCACCAGGAGCTGTTGAACCGGGTGCTGAAGCATGAGTGTTTTGTATCCATTGGGCAAAGATAGGCTGTAATTGTATAGCAGTATCTGAGAACATATCTTGAGGACGTCCTAGAGCGCTCATAGTATCATTATGAATATACAGACCAAAACTATGGAAGCCTAAGAATATACATACCCAGTTGAGGTGTGATACAATTGCATCACGATGTCTAAGAACGCGATCTAATAAATTGTTGTATTGAGTAGTTGGGTCATAGTCTCTTACCATAAAAATCGCTGCATGTGCAGCAGCGCCAACTATAATAAACCCACCAATCCACATATGATGTGTGAACAGAGAGAGTTGGGTACCATAGTCAATAGCTAGGTACGGATAGGGGGGCATCGAATACATGTGGTGAGCTACAATAATAGTTAAAGATCCTAACATAGCTAGGTTAATAGCTAATTGAGCATGCCATGAGGTAGTTAAGATCTCGTAAAGACCTTTATGTCCCTCCCCCGTAAATGGACCTTTATGAGCTTCTAAAATGTCCTTGAGGTTATGGCCAATGCGCCAATTGGTCTTATACATATGACCGGCTATCAGAAAAAGAACTGCAATAGCCAAATGATGATGTGCAGTATCGGTCAACCACAGACCCCCCGTTACTGGATTTAATCCTCCACGAAAAGTCAAAAAGTCTGAATATTCCGACCAATTAAGGGTTAAAAATGGGGTCAATCCCTTAGCAAAACTGGGATAAAGTTGAGCCAAAAGATCGCGATTAAAAATAAATTCATGAGGAAGTGGTATCTCTTTAGGATCCACTCCAGCGTCTAGAAGTTGGTTAATGGGTAGAGAGACGTGTATTTGGTGTCCTGCCCAAGATAGAGACCCAAGTCCTAGTAACCCTGCTAAATGATGGTTCAACATGGATTCTACATCCTGGAACCAAGCCAATCCTGGGGCAGCTTTGTGATAATGAAACCAACCAGCAAAAAGCATTAACGCCGCAAATATCAATGCACCAATTGCAGTGCAGTAAAGTTGTAATTCACTGGTTATTCCAGATGCTCGCCAAATCTGGAAGAAACCAGAGGTTATTTGTATCCCTCGAAAACCTCCACCTACATCCCCATTCAATATTTCTTGGCCTACTATTGGCCAAACTACTTGGGCACTGGGTTTGATGTGAGTGGGATCAGCCAGCCATGCTTCATAATTGGAGAAACGAGCGCCGTGAAAATACATCCCACTTAGCCAAATAAAGATGATGGCTAGTTGACCAAAATGAGCGCTAAAGACTTTACGAGAAATCTCTTCCAAATCCTTAGTATGACTATCAAAATCGTGAGCATCAGCATGTAAGTTCCAGATCCAAGTGGTAGTATCAGGGCCTTTAGCTAGCGTCTTTGAGAAATGACCAGGTTTGGCCCATTTTTCAAAAGAGGTTTTTACAGGATCTCTCTCCACTACGATCTTTACTTCTGGTTTCGGTGAACGAATGATCATTTAATTCTCCCCTTTTCGGATGGGACATAAATAAGAAGAACCCTGCCAATAGCAATTAGTGAACTTCCGCGAGATATATCTCAACTTGTTTCTCCCCTTATTTTCTAGTTTATGACTGGAGCGACTATGATACGGGAGTCGATCTGAGGCAGGTGTTCAGTTTTATTATGACATATCTTCGAGGTGCCCAATGGACCGTGGGCTGTTACCATAAAGAAAAAGGCTTTTTAGTGTAATGGAAAAAGCAACGGTGATTATTACACCGTTTCTAGATGGATAAATATATATATATCTGTCTGTATATATGGATATATATATTTATCCATCTATTGATACTCCTCCATATGTCCCATATCAAAGCCATCCATTATAAATCGTTATTCATGGATCATTAATGAAAGACGTCTCCGGATGGATTTTACCCCTATTAAGAATATCCATCAACAATCCAGAATCAAAAAAGGTATTCTTTTTTTTTATATTATAAATCAATTTCTATAAGATGTCGATAGAATCTCATTTTTGGTACTATTCTGGAAGAATCCCATTGATTTCGAGTCAGATATTAAATAATGAAAACGATTTCCCAATAATAGAAATTCTCATTCTCCAAAGCGTCCTGTAATCTTTAACCAATTTTGTGCTTCGATGTAATTGCCCGGAGCAAGTGCTATAGCTTGTTCCCAATACTCAGCAGCTTGATCGAACCAAGCCTCCGCAGTTTCAGGATCTCCCTGTCGAATGGCCTGTTCTCCTCGGTCGGGATAGGTCAACTTGGAAAAGTTTTCTTCCCTCAGAACCGTACTTGAGAGTTTCCTACCTCATACGGCTCAATCCACTATTCTTTAGTCCTCTACCAAAATTTCCAAAATATTATTGAATTGGAGATGATTCATTGGGAGTTCATATTAACCAAAGGACCAAAAAAAGTCAATGACATGAGTTTCTGATTTCACTTCCAATCAATTCAATGATCAGGTTCTATCTTTTCTCCTACCCTCAAAAAGATGAAGTATAGAAAGAGATATACTTCAGATTGATTGTCCAAATCAAAGTCTTTTTGCAAGGTAACTATCTCAGTTCCGTATAGAATTTTTGGAGAGTACTCTCTGAGTACTTCACATCTTTAGGATCTGATGCTACACCGCTGCTCAATAGCTTAGTAGATCAACTCTATTACATAAGTTGATTCCTGATTCTTGTCAATGAGCAGATTTGATCGTATCAGCCCGAACCTTCTTTCAATAATTGATCTTTACGGTGCTTCCATCATCAATTGAATTTTTTATCCATGGAATATTTAGGCTCTATCTATTCATATTCGGGCTCCTATGAGAGATGCTTTTTTTTTTTCGCTACAGCTGATAAAAACCGTTACTTGGGACGGTGCATATGTAGGAAGCCTTTTATTTTGTCCTTGCTCGTACTAGTTATTAACTAAGTTATTCTATGGTACAGATAGCCGCACGTAATGACAGATCAAGGCCGTATTATTAAGAGCTTGTGGTAAGGATGGGTTCCGTTCTAATGCTTGGAAATAATATTCCAAAGCCTTCGTATGTTCTCCATTACTTGTATGCACAAGACCTATATTATATAGTATATAACTTCGATCATAAGGATCAGTTTCCAGTCGCATAGCTTCATAATAATTTTGTAAAGCTTCCGCATATTCCCCTTCCGATTGAGCTGACATCCGTTACGGTCGTTCATTCCATTGAAATGATCTCCGCTTCAAAACCGTACATGAGATTCCCACCTCATACGGCTCCTCCTTTCTTTACAGTAGGTAATATGGGGAGTAATCCGTGGAATTGAAAAAAAAAAAAGATTCTGACCCAATATTATGAATTAAAAGGGGCTAGTGTATTTCCAATAAATATCTAACCATCCTTCTTGCAAAGATTCTTTTCCAAATACCAAGGATCTTAGTACTAGGAATGGAACCTCTAACAATTTCTTTGTTCTTAACGCCCTGTATTCTCCGGGGATTAATCACTTCAACAATCTCCGATGGTTCCATTATAAGGGTATCCAAAGTACAAACGAGATGGATGTTTGTTGTCCCAACCATTCTCACTACCCTTCAGAAAAGGGTAATGCATATGGGCTATAACGAAGCTTTTGTGTTGTCGATTTCCATACGTAGTGCTTTCTCCCCTCATGTGCGCCTATCAAATAGGTTCAACTATACAAGCAAGGCCTATTGCATAGGTGTAACCTTTCGCTCGGTACTAAAATCCTCAGGAGATGAGAGCATCTAAAGGTGCATTGACCGGGGATACACGACAGAAGGAATTGTTCTATCTCCAGAACTCACCTTCACTGAGCGTAAGTTTTATTTTACTCAATTTTTATTCCCGAATACCTTTTCTTTCCAAAAAAAAGAAGAACGGAAAACATATCAAATCACACCATCTCTGTAATAGGTAAATGCTTCTTTCTCCCCCGGAGCCATCGGGATTATTCGCAATAAGATATCTGCTATAATTGTGAAGGTCTTATCAATAAAATTGTCATTTCTCTGAGATCTAGGCATAGTCAATTACAGATTTGATAATTTCCTTCATTCCCTTACGCAAATGATTCCATGAACGAAATTTTTTTTTTCTGGTGCACAATACCATAAAATGGATTTCCTTACAATCGTAAATATGTTCTCATTCTATCTATTCCAATCCAATTTCTTCTTTAAAATGGGAATAGATAGGGAATATTTTGAATAAATGTTCATTAGTAATATGAATAATAACGGAAAAATATTCGTATTGAAAGAAGACTAGATTGGGTAAACTCGGGAAGTCCGGTTCGATTATGATCCGAACAAAGAAAGAGTTAAACGATCGAGCATTGCATAATGAGAATGCAATGCCCACCTAGCAATTGTGTGCTTTATCCATATAGATAAAGGAATATAGGGAAAATATAGTCATCATGACACAGGATCATTGCCAAAGAATTAGTTATTATACAATTGATAAGATGATCACTACAGATCCATATATGATCATAATATGGAATGGATCAGTTAATCTGTCTTAAATTATTGATTAGGCGATCCGAATACGTCGGATTAACAGGGATGAAAGAATTTGTAAGGAAGTTGCTATTCACTAATTTTGTTAATTAGAACCAAGAAATCTAATAGGAAAGATGGCCGAGCGGTTCAAGGCGTAGCATTGGAACTGCTATGTAGGCTTCCGCTTACCGAGGGTTCGAATCCCTCTCTTTCCGTATCTTCGCCCTACTATTTTCTTCTCATCCATTGTTTTTCCAATCTATTGAATCCCAATAGGACGATTTCCTAATTACAGGATCAATCTACCTCTATTTGTAATAGAGAAAATAGAACGAACATTGGTTCGTGGTATGGGAAGAGTAAAGACTATTTTAAGAAGCAATAAAAGTATCGTAGATAACAAGTAACGTACGGAAGGATTATAAAATGTCTCCTTCGGGGAGGGGAAAAATAAGGGAGAAGAACAGAATTTCCAGATGCCCAGCAACCAACCCCTCCCTTTCATTTCATTCTCGATTCAAGCTTGACGGGAATAATACTCTACGACCAACAATTCATTAATCTTCAAACTGATCCATTTACTATCTATTATTTGATTGATGAATCCTTTATATTGTAAGGGATGAAAAGTCAAATGATTTGGCAATTTATCCCTCTGGAACAGGTCTATATTCTTCTTAATGATAGCTCTCAATCTTGGTTGATCTCTTATAGTAATCACATCTTGAGGTTTGCAAGGGTAACTTGGTATATCTACCATATGGTCATTGACCCGGATATGTCCATGATTCACTAATTGTCTAGCTCCAGGAATGGTGGGAGCCATACCCAATCGAAAAATAATATTATCCAAACGCATTTCAAGTAATTGCAATAGGACCTGGCCCGTTGAGCCTTTGGCTCTTCTAGAAACACGAACATATTTCAGCAATTGTCGCTCCGTTAGTCCGTAATGAAAACGCAATTTCTGTTTTTCTTCTAGCCGGATGCGATATTGAGATATTTTCCTGGAAGAAGACCGATTCATATTCATAGAATCCTTTCTGTTTTTGGGTCTTTTACTAGTGAGCCCTGGTAAAGTTTTCAGACGACGTATTATTTTTAAACGAGGTCCCCGATAACGGGACATAGAAACTCCTTTTTCAATTAACAGATAGTGCTAGAAAAAAAAAAAAAGAATAGTATAACTCGTATGAGTACTACTGGAATTCTTTTATAATTCTTTTATATGGAAAACAAAGATCTTTCTCCAATTTGTTATAGATCCTAATAGCTCCAATCATTTCATTCATCCCGTTCCTAGTTGGGAATAAGTGATCATGGCATGACGGACCCGACGAACAATCGTAAGAGTATTCTCCACTCCATCTTGATCCTAACAAAACTTTGTGGATTATGGAAATGAGAGGAACGGAAAAGAGCCAGCTATCGGGATCGAACCGATGACCATCGCATTACAAGTGCGATGCTCTAACCTCTGAGCTAAGCAGGCTCGATGGAATATAACTCCTCATTTCATTGGTGTGAGATCCATAGATTCCTTTGGAATCCTAACGATTATAGCGCGAATCGGATTCAATGACGCAATCCAGATTACGATTACAAAGGAACATTGTTTGAATGTAGATTCTTTCAAGGGAAAGAAAGGGTCAATTGATATCGATCGTTTTACTCACTCTTCCAAATCGACTAGGGGAGGATAATAACATTGCATTTCAAATGGAGAAATAATATAATGATTCCCAGTCATATTCGATTGGGATAGAGATAGAGATGGCGAGAGAAGGGGAGTAGGGGAGGATATTTCTACCACCCAATATTGAGCAAATATCCAATGAATAATGCTGATGGATATTACATAATAGGATTAGAACAAGGTATGATCTTGTTCTTCGAGAAGGGGATATGGCGGAATTGGTAGACGCTACGGACTTGATCGAATTGAGCCTTGGTATGGAAACCTACCAAGTGATAGCTTCCAAATCCAGGGAACCCTGGGATATTTTGAATGGGTAATCCTGAGCCAAATCCGGTTCATGAAGACAATGTTTCTTCTCCTAAGATAGGAAGGGGATAGGTGCAGAGACTCAATGGAAGCTATTCTAACGAATGAATCTCATTTGGTCCAATACTGTAGTTATAGAACGCTCTATTTACACCTCAAAAGTGGAGAGATATTTTATATAACATCAGACAAAACTGGACTGGCGATCAGAACTTGAATCGTTCCAAGCATTTTATTCATAAGATAGATGCCAGATTCGAGTTGAAGTACTGATTTGACATTAAGTAATCCAATTATGAACTTATCTACTCTAGATGGAAAATTGAATCAGTTTTTGGAATAAATGGTTGGACGAGGATAAAGATAGAGTCCAATTCTACATGTCAATGTCAACAACAATGCAAATTGCAGTAGGAGGAAAATCCGTTGGCTTTATAGACCGTGAGGGTTCAAGTCCCTCTATCCCCACCCAAGTTCGTTCCCGAACGGACTGATCTATTTTCTCCAATTCCATTGGTTCAAATCCATTCTAATTTCTTCTCTTAGAGAAGAAATTAGAACATGAATCTTTTCATCCATCTTATGACAAGTTGAGTTGATCCGTTAATCAGTTGATCATATGATCAATTCATTTTGTGATATATGATCTACATAGATTAGATCGTTTGAAATTATTCAATTGCAGTCCATTTTTTCTCATATTAGTGACTTCCAGATCGAAAATAATAAAGATCATTGTAAAAACTGGGAAAAATACTTTTTCCTTATTTTTAGTTGACATAAGTTAAGAACCTGTACCAGGATGATCCACAGGGAAGAGCCGGGATAGCTCAGTTGGTAGAGCAGAGGACTGAAAATCCTCGTGCCACCAGTTCAAATCTGGTTCCTGGCAAGATGTCAATATCAATGTCTCCATATCCATCCATCTATTCTATCTAGACATATCCGTATGTATATGTACATACGGAGACACCCCGATCAAAATAGATAGATGAATAAATCTGTTCTCCCCCTCTTCTTTGCTCATATTGTCCCTCCCTGTCCGTTCCAATTGAATCCCGATACTCTGTACATATAAAAAAGTAGGATCGAGAACTCAGAGGACAAGATTTGACGGTGGGACTAAGAATTCGGCTCCGATACTAGTCGGAATCTATTCATCCTATTCCATCCGAATCAAAATGGGATATATTATCCCAACGATAGATCTATAATTCCAGAGTTGAAGTAGATCCAAATGTTGCAAAGGGTATCTCGAAAGTAGATTCGAATTGAGGTTCAGAAGATTGATGTAATAACTTTTGATCATAGTTTCTAGTATGAATACTGGATCCAATATGATGATCCCTATGATTTATAGGGAAATATTTTATTCTTTCCTTGTTGGAGTTCGGGCCTCATATATCCATCGAACTAACTTTTCTTTCACGAAGTTTCGTTATAGCATCTATAATAACCTCTGGTTCGGTTGGGCAATCTGGCGAATAGACATCCACAGGAATTAACTTATCTACTTCGTGAACGGTACTATAAGAATCTGTACCAAACATTTCTATGTGATAGTACATGCTCCCAGGGCAACTACAGATTTTGGTTCCGGCATTTGTTCGTATAATCAATCTCACTACAGAAGGAGTCTTTTTCATGGTCACAGTCCCCGCTGTTATAATGAGGTCAGCTCGTCCAGGACCAATGGGGTAGTTGAAATACCTGGATTCAAAATTGTTTGATCAAGTAAAGGTAACTCCATAGGATTCATCATTGGCTTTATGCCATTTTGTACTCCCCTCCCCCACTCGGAAACTAAGGAACATTCCAATGTTCCTTTTCGCCACGTATGCACTGAACCAAAGATGAAAATAAGCACGAGAATTGAAGCTCCTATAAATGCAGATATACCCTGTATACTAGAATAATAGCCCATAGAGAAAGGGAGACTGTTCCAACATCAAGAACAACAAGAACTGGAGCGAACATATAATGATCTTAGATCGGATCCAAGTATCTCCCCATTGGTTCGATACTTGATTCGTAACTAGTAGTCCGGTTCTTGAGGGAGCCAAACCTCTGGAAATAAAGGATGCAAGAATAGGTAGGAATGATACTAGATATTAATGAAAATATCCAGCCGTATTATATTCGGGAAATAGGAACATGAATATACTCCTTTGAAATAGATCAAATTCTTCTATTTTTCCGTCAACTTCTTCATCATTTTCCCACCCACCATGAGTGGAAGACCAAAGGACCGAACAATCAATACAATCAATTCTAATTGATTCACATATTATTGTTTGTTTTGTCCATCGGCTTATTATCAAAATGAAATGTTATTTGAATGTCTATTGATAATATTTGACATGAATCAAGTATGAGAGAAAGAATGTAAATGGGTCCCGATCCCGAACTAACCCATTTTAGATCTGAGTCTATACTCATATTATAGAATGAGTATGTTGATGATCTTTATCCAGCATCCATGGCTGAATGGTTAAAGCGCCCAACTCATAATTGGCGAACTCGCGGGTTCAATTCCTGCTGGATGCAGGGGAACTGCACATATCCATTATTGATGGAATGGGGGAAGAAGTATGAAGAATAACAACAAACAATTGAAGCATACCAAGCCTTTCATTTTATTGAAAGGCTTGGTATGCTTCAATTAAGCAATACACGATAACAATCCATCAGAGTATTATCCGCCTATTGAAATAGATTCAACAGCGGCTAGATCCAGAGGAAAGTTGTGAGCATTACGTTCGTGCATAACTTCCATACCTAAGATATAATATATCTGTATCATTAAATTTGTATATGATCCGATATAATAATAGCTACAGGCTTTACGAGAAAAGGAATAAAAAATAGAAAAAAAAAAAAAAAAGAAAGGAGGGATAAAAATTTATGGATGAAGTGAAATATCCAGTACTTACGGAAAAAAGTATTCGTCTATTAGAAAGGAACCAATATACTTTTAACGTCGATTTGCAATCAAACAAAACAAAGATTAAAAATTGGATTGAAAATTTCTTCGATGTTAAAGTAATAGCTATGAACAGCTATCGCCTCCCTGAAAAAGGAGGAAAGAGAGGGTCAATGATAGTACATCCAATACGTTGTAAACGTATGATTATTACACTTAGAACCGGCGATTCTATTCCACTCTTTTCAGAACAATAAGATTTCAAAATTGAAACTAAATGGCCATCCGTTCATATAGAATTTTAACTCCGGATACACACAATAGATCTGTATCAGGTTTCGATGGAAGAGTGCAGTTGGACCCGCAGAAGAAATTGACCTCTGGACAACATCATTGTGGGAAAGGTCGTAATGCAAGAGGAATTATTACCGCAAGACACAGGGGAGGGGGTCACAAGCGTCTGTATCGTCAAATTGATTTTCGACGGGATAAGGAACACATATCAGGAGAAATTGTAACCATAGAATACGACCCTAATAGAAGTGCATACATTTGCAAGGTGCATTACAAGAATGGCGATAAGATGTATATTCTGCATCCCAGAGGGGTCATGATTGGAGATACTATTCTTTCTGGTCCAAAAGCTCCTATATCAATAGGAAATGTCCTACCTCTGAGTGCGGTTTGAATTATTAATTTACGTGATCGGAAGCAACCGATTGGGTTTACAGCGAAACCCATAAATCTATCACTGATCCAACTAGGACACTTTTACGGGACGAACCCCAAAGGGAAACTGAGGATAAATGACAGCAGGTGATTGGATCCAAAAATTGTTCATATCGGATCATTGGTTCCGAAGATATGATAATATGGAGAGGACCAGATTGTTTGTCCGAAGCATGAACAAAATGGGATAGAGGCACCCTCGAAAAAGACAGGTTACTCACATTTGATCTGATGGTCAGAGGCGGATTCGGAGCTGGACAGTGGTAGTAATTCCCAAAAGAAAAAAAGATGGGGAGAGGAAAAAAGTAAAAAGAGAGAGAAGAGAAAAAGATGTTTAATATGCCTCCTACGTTATCCATAAAATACAAAAGTATTAGCGTAATTTGATAAAGTCATTCATTCTGAATGCTACATAAAGAATATAAGCCAGATGATGGAATAGAGAGACCTAGGATGTAGAGAATCGGGACATAGAGAATACAATAGATGTTCCTTCTCATCTCGATTCTATTTATTTAATATATGTGAATATCATATACATCCAGAAAGCTGTATGCCCTGAGAGAGGCTTGTACAGTTTGGGAAGGGATTTTTATTCATCGGAATAAGAGTCTACTTCAACCAATATGCCCTTAGGCACGGCTATACATAACATAGAAATAACACTTGGAAAGGGTGGACAATTAGCTAGAGCGGCAGGTGCTGTAGCAGAACTGATCGCAAAAGAAGATCGATCGGCCACATTAAGATTACCGTCTGGAGAAGTTCGTTTAATATCTGAGAACTGCTCAGCCACAATTGGACAAGTGGGTAATATCACTGCGAACAATAGAAGTTTCGGTAAAGCCGGAGCTAAACGTTGGTTGGGTAAGCGTTCTGAGGTAAGAGGAGTAGCTATGAACCCTGTAGACCATCCTCATGGAGGTGGGGAAGGAAGAACCCCAATTGGCAGGAAAAAACCTGTGACCCCCTGGGGCTATAGTGCACTTGGAAAGAAAAGTCGGAAGAGGAATAGATACAGTGATGCTTCAATCCTTCGTCGACGTGAGTAAGAATGGTTGGATATCCATAAAAAAAAAAAGGAAAGAAAGGTAATTGATCATGGCGCGTTCACTGAAAAAAAATCCTTTTGTGGCTAATCATTTATTGAGGAAAATTAAAAATCTAAACATAAAAAAAGAAAAGAAGATAATAGTTACTTGGTCCCGGGCATCTGTCATTGTACCCGCAATGATCGGTCATACAATTGCTGTTCATAATGGGAGGGAACATTTACCCATTTATGTAACAGATCGTATGGTAGACCACAAATTGGGGGAATTTGCACCTACTCTACTTTTTCAGGGACATGCAAGAAACGATAAGAAATCTCGTCGTTAATTGAGAGAGACTTGTCATTCATTGGGGAGGATGGAGTCAATGGGAAATAATAGTCCAGGTCCAGAGATACGAGCTTTGGCGAGAAATATACGTATGTCCGCTCATAAAGCGCGTAGAGTAATTAATCAAATTCGTGGTCGTTCATATGGACAAGCACTTATGATATTGGAACTGATGCCTTATGGGGCCTGTTATCCCATATCACAATTAATTCATTCTGCGGCGGCAAATGCAAATCACAATATGGGTTTGAACAAAGCCAATTTACTCGTTGGTAGAGTCGAAGTGAATGAGGGTGCTGTTTTGAAAAGGATTCAACCTAGAGCTCAGGGACGCGGTTATCCAATACAAAAACCCACTTGTCATATAACTATTGTATCGGAGGAAATATCCAGATCGAATGATCCGATTATGTCAATAGAATCCCGAAAAAAAGGATATGTATGGCGCAGAAAATAAATCCACTTGGTTTTAGACTTGGTGTAACCCAAAATGATCGTTCCCATTGGTTCGCACAACAAAGGAATTATTCCAAAGATCTCCGAGAAGATCAAAAAATACGTACTTGCATTGAAAACTATGTACGAACACATATAAAGAGCTCCTCGAATTATGGAGGAATTGCACGTGTAGAGATTCGCAGAAAGATCGACTTGATTCAGGTCAAAATCTATATTGGATTTCCCAACTTGTTGTTAATAGAAGGTAGGGGTCAAGGAATTGAAAAATTAAGAAACGATGTACTAAATATGCTCGATTCTGCGGACCGAAAACTTCACATTGCTATAGAAAAAGTTGCGAAACCCTATAGAAAACCTAATATTCTTGCGGAGTATATTGCCCTACAGCTAGAGAAGAGAGTTCCATTCAGAAAAACAATGAAGAAAGCTATTGAACTGGCTGAACGGGAAGAGGTAGAAGGTATTCAGATCCAAATTGCAGGACGTCTCGACGGAAAGGAAATTGCCCGGGTCGAATGGGACAGGGGAGGTAGGGTTCCCCTACAGACAATTCGGGCTAGGATTGATTATTGTTATTATCCGGTTCAAACCATCTATGGAGTTTTAGGGATCAAAATTTGGATTTTGGAAGAGTAGGAATAATTGGTCTTTTTTTTCTCCAATCTGCCCGATCATGGATCATCAATTCTATCAGATCGAATAGAAATTAGATTTACCATTTTGGAACCATGCTATGCTTAGTGTGCGACTCGTTGGAATCGAGCTTTTCATTCTTTTCCGGAGTTATGGAGAACTCGAAATAAGAACGTATTGGTCTCTATAAAAAAACTAGAGACTAACTCATTGCTTCATATTGCCAAGATCCAATAACTATGGGTAGATACTATCACCTCGTAAATACTTTTTTCCGCGAGAGAAAAATGATATTTTGATCTCTCGTGAAGCGAGAAAGGTGTTTGGTAATGCGGAAAAAGAAGAAAAAGGAGAAATCTTCTCCCAATATTGTATGGTTCATTAACTACCCTCCGAAAAGCAGTGTGATAAAGCATAAGAATCATCCTGATTCATTCAAGCAAGATTGAAGGAATTCAGTTTATGAAGGAGAAAGAGCTTCGGGTCGATGGAAACTAAGGAAATTGATTCCGTAACAGATGAAAATAAAGCTCCATTGCGGAGGGAAGACCTGGGCATTTAGATAGAAGCTATGGAACGATGGAACCTATGACTGCATAAGATCATATAGGAATCTTAATCATTCATTGGATAGGATGGCGAAATAAACCAAAAATCAATTAAGCTCATTGGAGTCTATAGGCCCCATGGAGCAAATATTGGAAGAGTCAATATTCGCCTGTGAAATTATTTATTAAGGCATTGGATGGAAATATAAGAGTTATTCGTCCTGTAAATTAGATTCTATATACAATATGTGTAATGCGTAGATATAGACTCATTTATATATAACTAATAACTATTGATTGTCCAATTTGACATAGATTATTCACGAGGAGCCGGATGAGAAGAAACTTTCATGTCCGGTTCTGAATTAGAGATGGGATCAAAATACTATTAACCATCGACTATAACCCAAAAAGAACAAAATTTCGTAAACAACATAGGGGAAGAATGAAGGGAGTATCTTACCGCGGCAATCGCATTTGTTTCGGTAGATTCGCTCTTCAAGCACTTGAACCCGCTTGGATCACATCTGGGCAGATAGAAGCCGGACGAAGAACGATTACTCGTTATGCCCGTCGTGGTGGAAAAATATGGGTACGTATATTTCCCGACAAACCTATTACAATGAGACCTGCAGAAACACGTATGGGTTCCGGGAAAGGATCTCCCGAATATTGGGTATCTGTCATCAAACCAGGTCGAATACTTTATGAAATGGGCGGAGTATCCGAAACCGTCGCTAGAGCAGCTGCTAGAATAGCTGCATACAAAATGCCTATACGTACCCAATTTGTTACTACTTAACCCATACAGAATCAAAGATTTCTTTCTGGTGGAAGAAGATTACTAGTTCGTAAGAACTCTTCCTTTTTTTTTTCATGTTATCTGCCGAGATAACAAATCTTTTGGAGGAAAAATGATTCAGTCTCAAACTTATTTGAATATAGCGGATAACAGTGGAGCCCGAAAAATAATGTGTATTCGAGTTCTAGGAGCAAGTAATCGTAAATGCGCTCATATAGGTGATGTTATAATTGCTATAATTAAAGAAGCAGTACCTAACATGCCCCTGGAAAAATCGGAAGTAGTTAGAGCCGTAGTTATACGCACCTGTAAAGAATTTGAACGTGACAATGGAATGATGATACGATCTGATGACAATGCAGCCGTTGTCATTGATCAGGAAGGAAATCCAAAAGGAACTCGAGTTTTTGGTCCGGTTGCTCAGGAATTGAGACAATTGAATTTCACTAAAATAGTTTCATTGGCTCCCGAAGTCTTATAAGTACTGATAGATCTTGTAGGAATCTTTGACTTAAAGTTAATCAAATGATACATGACATGGATCAATTCATTGCACCTCAGGCATATTCCTCAAAGAAGATCGAACATGCCTTTTATATCGAGACCAGGAATTCCTAAGAATTCGTTCGTCATGGGTAACGATACTATTGCCAATCTAATTACTTCTATAAGAAACGCTGACATGGTAGAAAAAGGAACGGTTCGAGTAACAGCTACTAATATTACCAAGAACATTGGAAGGATCCTTTTACGAGAAGGTTTTATAGAAGATGTTAGGGAGCATCAGGAAGGCCAAAAATCTTTTTTGATATCGACTTCAAAATATCGGAGAAGGAAGAAAAGGACATATATGACCACGTCAAAGCGTACCAGCAAACCTGGTTTGAGAATTTATTCTAATTATCGAGAAATTCCAAAAGTTCTAGGTGGAATGGGGATCGTAATTCTTTCTACTTCCCAAGGAATTTTGACGGATCGAGAAGCTCGACAGAAAAAAATTGGAGGAGAAATTTTATGTTATGTATGGTAATTGATCCAAATGTTGTCCAAAAATATGGATTCTGTAAGATATCCCCATAGTATGAAAAGTCGGAGCAAATCGAGACACCATTCATCTTCATCCAAGCACGTTAGTCAAGTTTTTGAATTAAAAGAGGAGGAGATTCGATGAAGAAACAGAATCTGATCCATGCGGAAGGTTTGGTTACTGAATCACTCCCCAACGGTATGTTTCGAGTTCTGACAGATAATGGATGTCAGATTTTGACTCATATTTCGGGTAGGATTCGACGTAATTCCGTACGAATACTACCAGGAGATAGGGTCAAGGTCGAATTAAGTGCTTATGATTTAACCAAAGGACGTATAATATATAGACTTAGCAACAAATCTTAAAACGATTGAATCACCTTTTGAACATCTGATAGGGATCGAGAATCATAGATGAAACAGACTCTCTGTCTCAGGAAACAAAATGTAATATGAGCAAATTGGAGGGTCACAAACATGAAAATTCGTGCTTCTATTCGTAGAATTTGTGGAAAATGTCGACCAATTCGTAGACGGAAACGAGTTATGATAATTTGTTCTAATCCGAGACATAAGCAAAAACAGGGGTAATCCTCTTCTATATAAATGAATGCATCTAGTGGTAAAACTGAACTCATAATTATTAATATGTCAAAAACTATAAAAAGAATTGGTTCACGTAGGAATGAACATCGAGTACTCAAAGGAGTTATTTACGTTCAAGCAAGTTTTAACAATACCATTGTGACTGCTACAGATGTACGGGGACAAGTTATTTCTTGGTCTTCTGCTGGTGCCTGTGGATTCAAAGGTACAAGGAGAGGTACACCATTTGCTGCCCAGACTGCAGCAGAAAATGTTATTCGCACATTAATGGATCGGGGTATAGGACGAGTAGAAGTTATGATAAGTGGCCCTGGTCGAGGGAGAGATACAGCATTACGAACCATTCGTAGAAGTGGCATACTATTAAGTTTTGTACGTGACGTAACCCCTATGCCACATAATGGATGTAGACCTCCCAAAAAGAGACGTGTTTAAGAATTGAATGAATTTCAAGAGAAAGAAATGATTTAATGATCTGATCAAATATTCTTGGTATGATTCGAGATAAAATCTCAGTCTCTATTCAGACACTACGATGGAAATGCATCGAATCCAGAGCATACAGTAAGCGTCTTCATTATGGCCGTTTTGCCCTATCCCCGCTCCGCAAAGGTCGAGCCGATACAATAGGCATCGCAATGCGAAGAGCTTTACTTGGAGAAGTAGAAGGAACATGTATCACACGTGTGAAATTAGAGAACATAAAACATGAATATTCTGCGATAATAGGTATTGAAGAATCAGTACATGACATTTTGATGAATCTAAAAGAAATTGTACTTAGAAGTGACTCGTACGGAATCCGAGAAGCTTCTATTTATATTGTTGGACCCAGAAATGTAACTGCTCAAGATATCATATTACCACCTTCTGTGAAAATAATTGATACTACACAACATATAGCTAGACTTACTAAATCAATTACTTCTGATATCAGATTACAAATTGAAAAAAATCGCGGATATATTATACATAGTTCAAATAATTATCAGGACGGAATTTTCCCTATAGATGCTGTTTTTATGCCTGTTCGCGATGCGAATTATAGTATTCATTCCTATGGGAGCGGAAATGAAATACAAGAAGTCCTTTTCCTGGAAATATGGACGAATGGGGGGTTAACTCCTAGGGAGGCACTTTACGAAGCTTCTCGAAATTTGATCGACTTATTTATTCCCTTCCTGCATGGAGAGGAACAGAACATCGATGGAATGAACAATAAAAAAGGGTCTAATATGCTTCCCTTCCCCCTTTCGCACGTATTGACTGATACGGGGGAAACGAAAGAAAAAATTGCATTTAAACATATTTTCATTGACCAATTAGAGTTACCCCCCAAAACCTATAACTCCCTCAGAAGAGCCAATATCCATACATTATTGGACCTCTTAAATTACAGTCGAGAAGATCTAATGAAAATTGAACACCTCGAGAAGGAATCTGTCGAACAGGTATTGGAAGTTCTACGAAAACGTTTTGCAATTGATCCACCCAGGAATTAGTTTCGGGTTCATAAAATGGTTGGTTTCATTTAATCTCTTCATTCATTTCCCCAAGTTCTTTTGGAGAGTCATGAGAATTATTTCGAATCTTTTACATATCTCTTCTCTTTTCGTGGAATATTCGAAAGAAATCTCTGACAAGATGGGTATATCTAGGGAGATATAATTTGTCTTAAAGCAACTACTCCCTAGATATATGAAAAAAAAATTTGAAATATTTTTATATTTGACAGTTGGATCAAATTGGATTGGAAAAGACCTAAAGTTAAAGATTCATCAATAGGCAATGCTGCCCCAATACCTAACCAAAGAGCTACTGCAGTACCGATCAAGGATACTGTTGTAGCTACTGGACGACGAAATGGATTCTGAAATTGATTCACATTCTCTAGAAAAGGCACCGTCAATGATCCCGCGGGTACTGAGGCCATTAAAAGGACACCTAATAATTTGTTAGGTACTGTACGAAGTATTTGGAATACAGGGAAAAGATACCATTCGGGCAATATCTCCAAAGGAGTTGCAAATGGATTTGCTGGTTCACCAATCATTGATGGTTCTAGAACCGCTAAACCTATTGTACATGCAATAGTACCTAAAATTACTACTGGAAAAATATATGAAAGATCATTGGGCCAAGCGGGCTCTCCATAATAATTATGTCCCATACCTTTAGCTAATTTAGCCCTTAATACAGGATCATTTAGGTCAGGTTTCTTTGTTATTGGGATAAGTAGATCTTTATGGATCTATCCCCCGAAAGAACCGGACATGCCAATTTTTATCATCCGGCTCGAACAATAACTGGAGGAAGTATATATCACTTCTTTTTCCCGTGATGGAAGACGAATTGGAAGAATAGGAACTAATAATGTCTATGATCATCCATCATTGGTCATTTTATTATTCCAGTTAAATGCTCATTACCCAAGTAAGCTCACAAATTCGATCATGATCGATATGCCTTTTGGACCATCTTAGTCCTTGTAATTTGTGTTTATCACCACGAATAGACCTCAAAAGTTTTTTAGCATACAAGGTATTGACTTGTTATTGATCCGGCCTCTCTCCTTCCTTAGATCCCTTCTTTCACTCCAATAGTTTTCCCATCGAAATGGATGCAAGGGAAATGGATGCATTTTCACACTATGAATAAGTAAAGTCATATGGTCCAATTATTGAATATATGAAAATATTGCCCCATTGTCCGGATCTCGCGGAGCCCTTCCTGATTCGGATTCGATCATAGAAAGAATTCTCTTGGAACGTAACAAACTGACCAATGCCTTTCCACCCAGGTGCTAAACTTCCTATTTCTGATAAGGAAATTGGGACAGAGACACATTTGATAAGAAATCTTTATGTGGTAGATCGGATAAAGTATCTGCATGGCCTAATCAATAGTTCAAGTCACACACTCCCATAATCCATCTTCTCCGTCTGAGAATCTACTCCAATTATTTGTTTGTATTGGATGAATAATACTCCAAAATCGAAAGGAGAAATCCGAGGACCATATTTTCTATTTTCTATGGATATTTCCATTTTTGAATAAGAAATATTCCTGGCGATGATATATTACCGTCGTTACTCGGGACAAGAAGTTATGAATAGTTATTTTCAATCTATCTTTCCTCTCTATAAAGGACCTGAAATACCCTGCTTACGGATCATTAAAAAGTGCATTGGCATAAATACAGCAGTAAGAAGGGGTAATATGAAAGTGTGTAAACTATAAAAACGAGTCAAGGTAGATTGACCCACACTAACACTTCCACGTAATAATTCTACCAAAGGAGATCCTATTACAGGAATAGCCTCAGGCACACCAGTCACAATTTTCACTGCCCAATAACCAATTTGATCCCAGGGCAAAGAATAACCAGTTACACCGAAAGATACGGTCAAGACAGCCAAAATTACACCTGTGACCCAAGTTAATTCACGGGGTTTTTTGAATCCACCTGTGAGATAAACACGGAATACGTGCAGGATCATCATTAGAACCATCATACTTGCCGACCATCGATGGATTGATCGGATTAACCAACCAAAGTTCACTTCGGTCATTAGGTATTGAACAGAGGCAAAAGCTTCTGTAACGGTCGGACGATAGTAAAAAGTCATAGCAAAACCAGTAGCTACTTGTACTAAAAAACAGGTAAGTGTGATCCCCCCTAGACAATAAAATATATTGACATGAGGAGGAACATATTTACTGGTGATATCATCCGCAATCGCCTGAATCTCGAGACGCTCTTCGAACCGATCGTATACTTTATTGAGATAGGTAAACTGAAATTCCCCCTCTGAAAACCGTACATGATAATTTCCCTTCATACGGCTTGAACAAGAACACGCAAATGCTTTTGAACACAAATATATAAATTGGGGAAAATATTGAGATACTTTATGGTTCGTTGCCTGACCGGCTGGAGAAATGAAGATGATTCGAAACAATCCAGCATTTCTATTAGAAGACTCTATAGTGCCAAAATTTCAAATAGTGCCAAAATTTCAAGTCGGCTCATCCCCATGATAAATCACTATAGGCCCTTTGAACAATCTTTTACCCTATTCGTGTGATATCAGTTCCCTAGAAAAGAACTAATATAGACGATTTATAGGAATTATCTTGTCGAGATCTCAATAGATGAATCAATCCAAACCTCAGATTTCAATTATACCCCGATGATTTTCTCAAAAGGTTCTCTGGGTAATAACCTTTTCATTTTTGCCCATTCGACGAAATAAAATATGCTAACTAAGAGAAATAAGATACTATATAATTCTTTGGTCATAATCAGCATAATTATGAGAGGGGATAGATCCTTCGATTTATTATAGGAAATACCTCTTTCAAATTCTTTATTGGAAGTCTGGTGACGAGGAAATGATAGGTACAAACCATAGTTCAGATCTTCCTGGAACATATCTATGATAGACCTCGTGCTCTAGAGATTCAATATTCTAGAAATGAAATATCCAACGAGGTAGGACCATCTTTATGAAGATAACAGATCGGTCTTCTGTACTATAAATATGGATCTATTTCAACAAGTCGCACACCCATATTCCAAAAATCCTTAGAGAAAAGTAATTACACGATCAAACTAGTGGAACAAGATAAGCTAAAAACTAAAAGCCACTATTTGGTCTGGGTTTGAATCCCTTAGTTCTTTTTTTTTTTTTTTCTTCAAGAGCTCACCAGGCTAATTTTGGAGTTCCTCTAGTCCCAACTAACCGGAATCCCATCCAATAAAACGGAAGAATTATAAATCTCCAAGATAATAGATAGGAATACTGCAAATAGAGCCATTGTAAAACCCATAAGAGCAGTAGTTCCCCATCCAGGAGCTACTTTACCATATTCTGAATTAAGCGGTTTTAAGGACGTTCCTACACGGGTTTCTCTTGGCGTGATTTTGGAAGTATCATCAATGGTCTGTGTAGCCATAGAAACTATTGTATTGGTTAAGATCTGTTAACTTTGTTATTATATGGTAAACATACCATGATATTGGGATCACCTAATAATGGAAACTGCAACCTTAGTCACCATTTCCATATCTTGTTTACTTGTAAGCTTTACTGGTTATGCCCTATACACCGCCTTTGGGCAACCCTCTAAACAACTTAGGGATCCTTTTGAGGATCACGAGGACTAATTGAAAGAATGACCTTCCCCTATAGGGAAGGTCATTCTTTCTTTGATGGGAGAGAAAGAATGAAGATTTGGAGAAGCAAAATTATTTCCCCCCTTTAGTCGGAACTTTGGGTGGTTCTCGGAAGAAAATAGCGAAAAAAATTATCCCTAGGGTCGATACCAACAGGAATGTATAAACCAATGCTTCCATAGATTTGATCGTAATTTACAATTATGGAGATAGCTTTCGTACTAATATTGATTAGAGAAGAGATAGGAGCAATATCATACCACTTGTCTTTTAGTAGTTGGATCTCCCAGTTTTTGGAATGCTCCAAATTCTATTCGAGAATCCAGATCCGGGTCGATACCAGCAAAAACATCTCTGAATAAGGTCCTAGCACCATGCCAAATGTGTCCAGAAAAGAAAAGGAGAGCAAATGTAGCATGTCCGAAAGTAAACCAACCCCTTGGACTACTACGAAAAACACCATCGGATTTTAGAGTAGCACGATCTAATTCAAAAATTTCACCTAATTGAGCACGTCTAGCATATTTTTTCACTATAGCAGGATCACCAAAACTGACCCTGTCAAGTCCACCACCATAGAACTCAACAGTTACACCTACTTGTTCAACACTATACTTTGATTCTGCCCTCCTAAAAGGAACATCGGCTTTCACAATTCCTTCTTTGTCCACCAGAACTACTGGAAATGTTTCGAAAAAGGTAGGCATACGACGTACAAAAAGCTCATTTCCCTCCTTATCTTTGAAGATAGGGTGTCCTAACCAACCAACAGCTATTCCATCTCCATTGTCCATTGCACCTGCTCTGAATAACCCCCCCTTAGCTGGATTATTACCAATGTAATCATAAAAAGCGAGTTTCTCGGGAATTTTGGACCAAGCTTCTGATAGGCTCAAATTTTCGGCCAGACCGGCACGAACCCGTCGATCTATTTCTTGTTGGAAGTACCCCTGATCCCACTGGTAACGAGTGGGACCAAATAATTCGACCGGAGTAGTTGCGGAGCCATACCACATGGTCCCAGCAACAATGAAAGCTGCAAAAAACACAGCAGCAATACTGCTGGATAGGACCGTTTCAATATTCCCCATGCGTAATCCTACGTATAAACGTTGGGGAGGACGAACACTGAGATGGAATAGACCTGCTAATATACCCAAAATACCCGCTGCTATATGATGAGAAGCTATTCCTCCCGGAACAAAAGGATCAAAACCTTCAGCTCCCCATGCTGGATCCACTGGTTGTATTTTTCCAGTTAGTCCATAAGGATCAGACACCCATATCCCAGGACCATACAAACCCGTTACATGAAATGCTCCAAATCCGAAACAAGCTACTCCTGAGAGGAATAAATGAATTCCAAATACTTTTGGCAAATCTAAACAAAGTTTTCCCGTACGTTCATCATAGAATATTTCCAGATCCCAATATACCCAATGCCAAATAGCTGCCAAAAACATCAGGCCAGAAAACATGATATGTGCCCCGGCCACACCTTCATAACTCCAAATACCGGGATTAATTACAGTTTCTCCGGTGATGTTCCATCCACTCCATGAATCCTTTATTCCCAAACGAGTCATAAAGGGTATAACGAACATACCTTGTCTCCACATTGGATCAAGAACAGGATCGGATGGATCAAAAACTGCTAATTCATACAGAGTCATTGAACCGGCCCAACCAGCAACTAGAGCTGTATGCATTATATGTACAGAAATTAACCGGCCAGGATCATTCAATACGACGGTATGAACGCGATACCAAGGCAAACCCATGCAAACACCCCTTTATCGGAAAAAGTAGACACTATGTAACTTTCTCACATTGGATTGGAAGAGATCATGTTATCGAGCTAGACCCGGATCATCTCGAAAGTGAACATCTATTCACAACATCTATTCACTTGGACATTGCTAATGATGGAACAGGTTTGAAACAATTTTGTTCATACATAATTGCAGGTAGAGACAAAGATATTTTATCGTTTGTATGTACCAATACACAATGTAGGGATTGGTCCCATTTATATTGATAAAAAAAAAGAGGAAACGATATCTTCTCATCCTTCCATTCGTCCATGAACGATACCTTTGCAATTTATGGACCAGGTGATATATAATTTTTGATTAAAAATAGAATTTTTCTACTAAAGAGCGAAGCTATTACTGTTTATGGAACAGGAATACTTTACGGCGGAAAAAAGAAAATACTGAGCATAGTTAAAATGCTCAGTCAAAATGAGAACTTTATCATTTTGTGTTATGCAATGAAAAAAAGTATAACTTCTGTTTTGACCTTTTTGGCCATTTTTATCCTTCTTCAAAGGGTCAAAATAGGAAGTCAGTCTCTAGGTTAATGGGTCTTTTCCGTTCCGTAGAAAGATTCGGGGTTATTCGTTTTCAGGACCAATAGTGTACGAACGGAGAGAGAGGGATTCGAACCCTCGGTACGGATGATCCGTACTACGGATTAGCAATCCGCCGCTTTGGTCCGCTCAGCCATCTCTCCAAGATGGAAGAGTTCATGTGTAACAAAAGGAATGGTGGAGTAAAGGTGTATACCATAGTATGTACGGATTGTATCGGCAATATAATGAATATTGCAATTATTCAGTTGGATAAAGAACAATCTAGTCAATTGTATTGCTCATTTCGTTCAAAATAGTTATTTCTTTTCCTCTCTGACCTGCTTGGCCTGGCCATCGGCCAGGCCAAGCAGGTCAGAAAAATTAGTCATACAGTGCTTGACCTAATTTGAGAGCTAGAATACTTGCTGTAAAGGCAAGAAAAAAAGCTATCAAAAATTGAACTAATGTAGCCTCATTCTCTCCATAACCCGTCTTTTAACCAGTTTATTAAGCTCTTCCGGACAAAAATGGAAAATGAAAATAATTGTTGTAAAGACAATAAAAAAAGCTACCAAAAAAAAAGCTACCAAAAATTGAATCATCTCTACCTCCCTAACCAGTTTTAATAAACGCGTAGGTTACTACTAATCGAACCTACACCAATGGCCAGTATAGTCATTCTTTTACCATAATTTCCATGTATAGTCATTCTTTTACCATAGTTTCCATGTATAGTCATTCTTTTACCATAGTAGACTCATTATAGGTTACTAATCGAACCTACGTCAATGGGTAGGCTTACAGCCCGTAGTTGTCTCAGTATAGGTTATTCTAATACAATACCTACACCAATGGGTAGTCTTCGTATCAGCTCAGCCCGTAGTTTCCAGTATAGCCATCCTTCTACCATAGTAGACTCATTATATATGATGCATAATATAAATTATGAGGGGCCCCTTTAACTCAGCGGTAGAGTAACGCCATGGTAAGGCGTAAGTCATCGGTTCAAGTCCGATAAAGGGCTCATTTTTCCCACAAAGAAAGATCGATGACTAACTCCCAACTCTCGAACAAGTTGTTCGGTCGTGGACCTCTATCAAATATGTGATAGAGATGAAGTATTTCGTATTTCTCCCGGAGAAATATCCCGATCCCATCTTCCCTCCGTTCTTTTGAACGCGAAAGAAGAATATTTCTTCTTTCGTATCAATCCTTTGTCCATTAACCCACGGGCGATAATTATTGTTTTTCCTATTATACTTTGGTAACACAGTTTTGCAGATTGGTTCGGTAGATCCCACGTTATTCGAGTTGTAACGAACGGGCCATAACCATTAACATGGTTCGGTGTAAATTGAATTTATAGAGATCTATTTGTAGATTTATTTTATGTTTTATCTTGATACTAAGATCTTGTCCATCTGAAAAACTCTGGGCAGGGTATTTGATCGGAGGGTCGTTGTTTCAAATGATCAAGGTTGCGACTGTGTCGACAAGTTCAACCCTATCCGCTTGTCACATATTCAGATTCGATGAATCTAGACCATTTTAACTTGTATCCTTCCTTCCTTCTCGTATTAGAAAGGATAGGGCTTTCCAATCTGGAAAATTTTGTAATCTTACATGCACGGTTAGGAGACAATCGAGTTCTTTGTTATATTATTATGCAGGGCAGGTTATGGAACAAATATACAAATTTCAAGGCGTTCGGTCGTGGACCTCTATCAAATATGTGATAGAGATGAAGTATTTCGTATTTCTCCCGGAGAAATATCCCGATCCCATCTTCCCTCCGTTCTTTTGAACGCGAAAGAAGAATATTTCTTCTTTCGTATCAATCCTTTGTCCATTAACCCACGGGCGATAATTATTGTTTTTCCTATTATACTTTGGTAACACAGTTTTGCAGATTGGTTCGGTAGATCCCACGTTATTCGAGTTGTAACGAACGGGCCATAACCATTAACATGGTTCGGTGTAAATTGAATTTATAGAGATCTATTTGTAACGGGGCAGAAGGCAGCTTCTTTTGGGTTGCAGTCCACATAATTTCTGGACAAGGGGTGATAATTTTTTTCGTCCCAACCCAACAGACTTCTTTATTCTATTGTTTGTTCCAGAACGCATTCCATGAAATATGTGTATTCTATAAAATAGTGGGGTAGATTTAAGCAAACGTTGGTCCAGATGTAGATCTAATATGCATAGCCAGTAGATTGCATGTTTGTGGTATGTTACCAGAACGGAACTAGAGGCAAGGAAGAGTGTTTGTCCCAATATGAAAATATTGGGTCTAAAACACAATGTGATGATATTAGGTGAAGAAAGAGAACGAACCAAAGGTTCGCCTTTAGCTAGGATGGATCAACTCCAGAGAATTTACCTTACCTTTCCAGGTATTCGGAATATCCGTAGTACTTGCCACTTCTATGGTTCAAAAATAGGTTCACTGCACATAACCTATTGTAGATAATCCTAGTTGATCAAGATCTTCGCCCCGATATTTAGCAAAGGGATAGATACAGCCGGGATTTTCGATTGAACGGAAAAGGATTTTGTTAAACCCCAACGGAATGCGTTGCGTTTGGATGGAGCTAAAAGCCACATGTCCGATCGATACTTTGACTGCACGATGGATTGCTTGGAACATATGATATTCGAGAGAACTCTCGAATTTTTCGAAGAACTAGCAATAAAAATGAAAAAAAAAAAAAAAGAGTTTATAGGTGTGATCATCTGGTATCGGATCAATCTCGATCGATCCAAAATACTAATCTGCCTGCTCTGGTCCAACGTTCCCATCCATCGATCTCGATAAGGACATGAGATTGATATGATCTGAAAGACTTTTCAAGTCCAAGTCATAGGGACTATGAGGGGATATATATATATATAAGTAGTATCACTTAGTGGAATTTATAGGGCTATACGGGCTCGAACCGTAGACCTTCTCGGTAGAACAGATCAAAGTTCTTATTATCAAAATAAATTGAACTGTTCCAAGAACCCAACATGCATTTTATCGCATTGGGCTCTTTCATTAACTGATGGAAAGATCGGTTAGTCTGCCATTCTCCTCTTTCCCGGAAGATACTAATATGGCTCCGTGTGCTCCAAATTATTACCCTTCGGAAGCAATCCCAAAGTTATTCAAAAGGTTTATTTGACGTAGGTCTGCCTTGCTCGGGCATAGATTGACTCAAATAGAGTCTCTTCTATCGCTCCAAAAGTAAAATATGAACTTCATACACCTAAAAGTTCATAGAGCGAAAAGAATCTATTTTGAGGTCCCCGTATTATACTCATTATGCCTGGCATTGAACGGAGCTGGGATTGACCATATCAATTAGATCCGTAATTCGAATCAGATCGAACTTAATCTTTGTCATGCTATTGTTCCCCAGAGAAACAAATGGATAGAGTAAGACTATTTCACATAGAATCTATTTCGTGGATCGGACGAATCGATAAACTCTCCCGAAAACCATTGGCGCACGTGTAAACGAGGTGCTCTACCTTGCTGAGCTATAGCCCTTCCTTGCCAGTCTTGGTGATACACTACTATACTAACCAGATGGATCACTTTCTGTCAAGGTAGATATTTCATGATCCAATACTATGATCTAATACGTTCCAATAAGTTCGATCTGTGCCAGGGACACATACATTGTCTATACATTTAATTCGATTTAGAATCGTTTAGAAATCCAATTCTACCTATGAGAATAAATGACCCACTTAACTCAGTGGTTAGAGTATCGCTTTCATACGGCGAGAGTCATTGGTTCAAATCCAATAGTAGGTAAACTTATTAGATACCATTGAAGACTCGATGGCATCTAATAAGTTTTACTCCACTTGTTTGGATCTAGGCGGAACATTGAATCCATTTTTTCAGATCATTATAGGAAATGTTAATTAGAGTCGGAGGGGCTAGCATTGATAGCCTCTAATAGTGTTCTAGCTCTTTTCAGAGCTACATCAGCCTCAATTACTTGTCTTTTGCCTTCGGCTTGAGCTAAGCAAGCTTTAGCTCTTCGAAAAGTTTCCTGGGCTTTTTGGAGATCGATGTCAACATCTCTCTCTGCATTATTTACCAATATAGTGATTCTATCCTTGTCTATCTTGGCGAAACCGCCCATCAAAGCCATAGTTGACCACTTCCCATTGAGACGTATTTTCATAACTCCTATATCTACAGCTGTCACAAGTGAAACATGATTGGGTAATACGCCCATTTGACCACTATTAGTAGATATAATTATTTCTTGAACTTCTGAATCCCAAATGACTCGATTAGGAGACAGTACACGAAGATTTAGGGTCATGTTATAAATTAATTTTCCATGTTAGAGTTTATAGCCTTCACGGTAGCTTCATCAATATTACCCACCAAATAAAAAGACTGTTCGGTAAGACCATCTAATTCTCCAGAAAGGATCATTTGAAACCCTCTAATTGTTTCCATGAGACCAACATATTTGCCGGGGAAACCTGTGAATACCTCTGCTACGAAAAAGGGTTGTGATAGGAAACGTTCAATTTTTCTTGCTCTTGCCACGATTAAACGATCTTCCTCCGATAATTCATCCAGTCCAGGAATAGCTATAATGTCTTGAAGTTCCTTATAACGTTGTAAAGTTTGCTTAACCCCTTGTGCAGTTTCGTAATGTTCTTCGCCTACGATCCAAGGTTGGAGCATAGTCGATGTTGAATCTAAAGGATCCACTGCTGGATAGATACCCTTCGCAGCTAATCCTCTCGATAGTACGGTAGTAGCATCTAAATGTGCAAATGTCGTAGCAGGAGCAGGGTCGGTCAAGTCGTCAGCAGGTACATAAACTGCTTGAATCGAGGTTATGGATCCCTTTTTTGTGGAAGTAATTCTTTCTTGCAAAGAACCCATTTCCGTACTAAGAGTTGGCTGATAACCCACGGCGGAAGGCATTCTGCCTAATAGGGCGGATACCTCTGATCCCGCTTGGACAAAACGGAAGATGTTATCAATAAATAATAGTACGTCTTGCTCATTGACATCTCGGAAATATTCGGCCATGGTTAGAGCAGTTAAACCGACTCTCATACGAGCTCCTGGTGGTTCATTCATCTGACCATAGACCAGAGCCACTTTTGATTCTGAGATTTTTTGTTCATCAATTACTCCCGACTCTTTCATTTCCATGTAAAGATCATTCCCTTCACGGGTACGCTCTCCTACTCCTCCAAATACAGATACCCCTCCATGAGCCTTAGCAATGTTGTTGATCAACTCCATAATAAGTACTGTTTTACCCACTCCAGCTCCTCCAAATAAACCGATTTTTCCCCCACGGCGGTAAGGAGCTAAAAGATCTACTACTTTAATGCCTGTTTCGAAGATGGATAATTTTGTGTCCAACTCTGTAAAGGCGGGAGCAGTTCTATGAATAGGAGATGTTATGCGAGCATCTACAGGACCCAAATTATCGACAGGTTCTCCAAGAACATTGAAAATTCGTCCGAGAGTAGCTCCACCAACTGGAACACTTAGAGGAGCTCCCGTGTCAATCACTGTCATTCCTCTCGTCAACCCATCTGTAGCACTCATAGCTACAGCTCTAACCTTATGATTTCCTAATAATTGTTGTACCTCACAAGTAACCTGAATTTCCTGACCGGCTGTACCTTGACCCTGAACTTTCAATGAATTGTAAATATTAGGCATATAACCTGGAGAAAAAGAGACATCCAGTACTGGGCCAATGATTTGAGCAATATATCCCACATTTTTTTCTACAAGTGCGGAAACCCCAAGAACAAGAGGATTGGTTCTCATATCATACAAAAATGGAAAGAATTTCCATGAAGAATATATAACAGAAATATTATTTTGCCAATATCATCAAAAAAAAAAAAAAAAAAAAAAATGTTCCATATCGGGTTGATCAGATCAGTCAATAAGAAATGGAAGTGACCACCTTGGTAATATTCTACTTTATTGAAAAGTTTAAATTCATCCATATTTGGAATATGAAGTAGGTAGATGGATATGAATAAGGTTCATGAGGAAGTCTTCGATTTCTCTATAACTAGAACCAAATTCTCCATAACTAAAACCGAAAATACTTCAACATTATGTCCAGATAATCTGTGAAATATGAAACTTGAACCCTATTCATGACCTTTCTCTCATTGATCATTATCTCTTCATACGCACATCTGTATATGTATTTTAATATGGAGAATTCGCATCATTATGGTCAAAGGTCAGTTCGGTTCCTTAATTTCATTCATGAACTAGTTTAACCACTGAAAGGCGCTCGGGTCAATCCACGGAGGAAGAACTTCAAGAGCAAAGATTGGGTTGCGTCATACATAAAGAACATTATACAATGAGAGCGTATCTAGCAAATATTATTGCCCAATAACGGACGACTTTTTGTAGTAGATTTCTGTCAAAATCTATTGTTTACGTTCGATCCATGTCGAGCAGACCTCGTCCTTGCGAGAAATCATTATTAATAAAGGAGGGACTTATGTCGCCAAAAACAGAGACTAAAGCTAGTGTCGGGTTCAAAGCTGGTGTTAAAGATTACAGATTAACTTATTATACTCCTGAATATCAGACCAAAGATACGGATATCTTGGCAGCATTCCGAGTAACTCCTCAACCTGGGGTGCCAGCCGAGGAAGCGGGTGCAGCAGTAGCTGCTGAATCTTCCACCGGTACATGGACCACTGTTTGGACCGATGGACTTACTAGTCTCGATCGTTACAAGGGTCGATGCTATGACATCGAGCCCGTTCCTGGAGAGGAGAATCAATTTATTGCCTATGTAGCTTACCCCTTAGACCTTTTCGAAGAAGGTTCTGTTACTAACCTGTTCACTTCCATTGTAGGTAATGTATTTGGATTCAAGGCCCTACGGGCTCTACGTTTGGAAGATTTGCGGATTCCCCCCGCTTATTCCAAAACTTTTCAGGGTCCACCTCATGGTATCCAAGTTGAAAGAGATAAATTGAACAAATACGGTCGTCCTTTATTGGGATGTACTATCAAACCAAAATTGGGTCTATCAGCCAAAAACTATGGTAGAGCAGTTTACGAATGTCTCCGTGGTGGACTCGATTTTACCAAGGATGATGAGAACGTAAATTCCCAACCATTCATGCGCTGGAGAGACCGTTTTGTCTTTTGTGCGGAAGCAATTAATAAGGCTCAGGCTGAGACGGGTGAAATTAAGGGACATTATTTGAATGCTACTGCAGGTACATGTGAAGAAATGATGAAAAGGGCAGTATTTGCAAGAGAATTGGGAGTTCCTATTGTTATGCATGACTACCTGACGGGAGGTTTTACCGCAAATACTTCTTTGGCTCATTATTGCCGAGACAACGGCCTACTTCTTCACATTCACCGCGCGATGCATGCAGTTATTGACAGACAAAGAAATCATGGTATGCATTTCCGTGTACTGGCTAAAGCATTGCGTATGTCCGGTGGAGATCATGTTCACGCCGGTACTGTAGTAGGTAAACTTGAAGGGGAACGAGACGTCACTTTAGGGTTTGTTGATCTACTGCGTGATGATTTTATCGAAAAAGATCGAAGTCGTGGTGTTTACTTCACTCAAGATTGGGTATCTATGCCAGGCGTCCTGCCCGTAGCTTCAGGAGGTATTCACGTTTGGCATATGCCTGCTCTGACCGAGATCTTTGGGGATGATTCCGTACTACAGTTTGGTGGGGGAACTTTGGGACATCCTTGGGGAAATGCACCTGGTGCAGCAGCTAATCGGGTTGCTCTAGAAGCTTGTGTACAAGCTCGTAATGAAGGACGTGATCTTGCTCGTGAAGGTAATGAAGTTATCCGTGAAGCTTGTAAATGGAGTCCTGAACTAGCTGCTGCTTGTGAAATATGGAAGGAGATCAAATTTGAATTTGATGTGATTGATCGCTTGTAATCCAGTGACTTTCGTTCTACCAATCGGACTCGGCCCAATCTTTTACCACTACCACAAAGATTAGTCCAAATCGTGAGCGGAGATATGGGATTTCAGATATAAATATCTATATATCAATATCTATAGATATTGATATATAGATATTTCCAAGGTCAAATATCTCAAACAGAGTGATTTATGAAAATTTGTTTTGGTCAAGCATTAAATAACGAATCCTATTCATCCTTTACAATGATCTTATAGATCATTCGATAGGGCTGGTAGCTCAGTGGATCAGAGCTCATGGGTCCGGACCGTGAAGTCAAGGGTTCAAATCCCTTCTAGCCCAAAAGATGTTGTATTTGAAATGAAGATTCCTTTCCATCGCGGTATAGGAGAGAATCTTTCTTTATAACAGAATAAAGGATTCTATCATAATCCCGGATCGATACTTCAGGTTCCTAATCAATAATGAATGGAGATGATTTCTCAATGATTCATTCCACTATTGATTAATAATTTTCATCATTGTATTTATACTTATATGACTTCTCTTCATACAAAATAAGATAGGAAAAGTAACAATTTTCACCTTTATATGGAAGGAAAACTCTATGTCTATAAAGGAGTGGTTCGAAGACAGGCGTAAAATAACTGGATTACTCAAAAATTCGGTCGAAAGGGATAGTAAGGATGCCAATGAGACGGAGAAAAACAAGAATATAAGTATTGATTACGCTAAAATTAATGGGTTATGGGCTCAATGCGATAATTGCGAGAGCTTGCTCTATATCAGATTTTTGAGAGAGAATCAAAGTGTTTGTAAAGAATGTGGATATTATCTGCAAATGAATAGTTCAGATAGAATAGAACTTCCAATTGATCGTGACACTTGGCATCCTATGGATGAAGACATGTACACTCTAGATGTTCTTCAATTTCATTCTGAGAATGAACCTTCTCATTCTGATCATCTTGATTCTGAGGATGAATCTTATAAGGATCATATCTCTTTTTATCAAATAGAGACAGGTTTAACTGATGCTATTCAAACAGGCATAGGTCAATTAAATGGTATTCCTATCGCACTCGGAGTTATGGATTTTAAGTTCATGGGAGGTAGTATGGGCTCTGTAGTAGGTGAGAAAATAACCCGTCTGATCGAGCGCGCTACCGCGGAATCTCTTCCAGTCATTATGGTGTGTGCTTCCGGAGGAGCACGCATGCAAGAAGGAAGTTTTAGTTTAATGCAAATGGCTAAAATAGCTTCTGCATTATATATTCATCAGAAGGATAAAAAGTTGTTATATATATCGATTCTGACGTCTCCAACAACTGGTGGAGTGACTGCTAGTTTTGGCATGTTGGGAGATATTATTATTGCCGAACCTAAAGCGTACATTGCATTTGCAGGTAAAAGAGTAATCGAACAGACATTAGGTCAGAAAGTGATTGAAGATTTTCAGGTGACTGAGCATTTATTTGGTCATGGTTTATTTGATCTGATCGTTTCACGTAATCTCTTAAAAGGTGTTCTGAGTGAACTATTTCGGCTTTACGGTCTTCCTCGTAAATAAATAAAAAAAAAATTTGGCTCCAACTCGAAATGCTTTTTCAGTATTTTCGGAAGAGACGGGGAAAGGAACAACGAACACTTGCGTACATGTATTCTATGAAGAAGGACGAATAGGACCGCTTATTTGGTCCCATCACTTATTTTATCTTATAATCATTCCTTGTAATATGGATAAACATTGATTAAGTAAGGTACTCGTTCTATGATAATTCCTAACCTACCCTTTAACCTACCCTTTAACCTACCCTCTCCCTCTATCCTACCCTCTATTTTGGTGCCTTTAGTCGGCTTATTACTTCCGGCAATTACAATGGTTCTTTCTCATCTGTATATTCAGAATGACGAGATTTTATGAATCTGATCAAATCAGATTTAATAAATGGGTTTGGATCTTTTGCAGAACATATAGGATATCTATATCTATTTTAGATGATATAAGATAGAACTCTTATAGACACAAAATAGGTCTAAATATCCACATTATTTATTTAGACTCATTCAGATATGAATGAGTCTAAATAAATAGGTATGGGTCAATATGTTAATGTGGTCGGTTTTCTTTTTTCATACGGTATACATATCTATTCCAGGAGATATTTATACTCCACTGATCCAGTGTTGTTTCTAAAATTGAGAAATTAAGGAAGGACCAATTTGAAATGGATGGTAAGAATGGACAAGAAGAAAAACTTGGCTGACTTAACTGAAATGTTAGCTATGTATATAGATAGCTAGTTCATAAGAGTTTGGGAACCAAAGGATAAAAAAGTTGGCTATTCCCTCAACTTCAATAGGATGGAATTGAATACAATTTTTTATGAATCGTCGATCCAAATGGCTCTGGATAGAACCTATAACAGGGTCTCGAAAAAGAAGTAATTTCTTTTGGGCTTGTATCCTCTTTCTGGGTTCACTAGGATTTTTCCTGGTCGGGATCTCGAGTTATTTTGGTGAGAACCTGATACCCCTATTGTCATCTCAGCAAATACTCTTTGTTCCACAAGGAATTGTAATGTGTTTTCATGGTATTGCAGGTCTGTTCATTAGCTCTTATCTGTGGTGCACAATTTTGTTCAATGTGGGTAGTGGCTATAATAAGTTCGATAAAAAAAAAGGAATTGTATGTCTTTTTCGTTGGGGATTTCCCGGAATAAATCGTCGTATTTTCTCACGATTTCTTATGAAGGATATTCAGATGATCAAAACGGAAATTCAAGAAGGTATTTCCCCTCGTCGTGTTCTTTATATGGAAATAAAGGGCCGACAAGACATCCCTTTAACTCGTACTGGTGATAATGTGAACCTAAGGGAGATCGAACAGAAAGCCGCTGAATCAGCCCGTTTCTTGCGTGTATCCATTGAGGGGTTTTGAAATGCAGGGGTGTCTTTATCCTCGACATACATTCAAATGTCAAGACATTTGAATATGGCCCGAATCAAGGAACATGAATCAATTTCCAATCAGGAAATTTCAATATTTCCATACATATAAATTTCAATATTTCCATACATATAAATTTCAATAAAAATTGAAATTTCATTGTATGGAAATGGAACGGGATCTTTACGAACAATATACTATTTTTATGAAATAGTATAGGAAGAGGTAATATATAAAAAGCAATAAGTTAAAATAGAACTGGTATTTGTCCGGGAAAAAGATCATGCAGTTAATTCCTACTAAATGGAATGAATCAGACCGAGCTTTGGTAGTTCCCGAACACGCCATATCATTTTCTATCCTAGAGAGAGTGAGCTTATAGAGCCAGTAGATTAATATGATGTATCAGAAAATTACTAGATATACATGTCATCTCTGGAGATAACTGGGGAAATATTCGTAAAGGATCGATCCAGTGATCAGGATTCAAAGGATGGATCTTGGCAATGAATAAGACTTATGTTACTTCAAGTTATTCTTCTAAAAAAAAGAAGAAGATGAAAAAATGAATAGATAATTGGTCCAGATAGAAATGATTTTGTATGATCGGATATCTGGGAATGATCTCCTTATGCTCCGTCTCACCCATTTTGAACAAACCTTTTACTTTTTTTTTTCCCGAGGATATTTTTTATCGGGATCAAACAATTACGCAATAGATAAATCTATGGATCCCATACCTCATTCTATCACTCGTACTTTGTCTAGATTTCGGACAGAACTGACAAGTGAATCAGGTTCGTTAGCGATTCACGAATTGGAAGTGGCCGAATATAAAGCATCAGCTTCCCTACGATATCTCGCATGTTTAGTAGGACTGCCTTGGGTAATTCCTATTTCATTACGGAAAGGTTTGGAGCCTTGGGTTACAAATTGGTGGAATACGGGTAAATCTCATCAAATTTTTGATTATCTCCAGGAAGAAAATGCTCTGGGAAGATTTGAGAAAATAGAAGAACTATTCTTGTTAGAAAGAATGGTGGAAGATTCTTCGGGAACACATTCACAGGATCTTCGTATAGAGATTCACAAAGAAACGATCCAATTGGTCGAAATGTACAATGAAGATTGTATCCAGATAATCTCACATTTATTAACAAATCTAATAGGTTTTGCTTTTATAAGTGCTTATCTCATTCTGGGTAAGAATCAACTTGCCATTATCAATTCTTGGATCCAAGAATTCTTCTATAGTCTGAGCGATACAATGAAAGCTTTTCTAATTCTTTTAGCAACCGATCTATGTATTGGGTTTCATTCACCCCATGGTTGGGAACTGATGATCGATTCGATCTCCGAAAATTATGGATTTGCCTATAATGAACGAATCATATCTGGTCTTGTTTCAACTTTTCCAGTCATCTTAGATACGATTCTGAAATATTGGATCTTCCGTCGTTTCAATCGTATATCTCCTTCACTTGTAGTAATTTATCATTCGATGAATGAATAAAGAATAGGTAGGTTTTTTTCTACGGCCGAAACAATTGAAACAGAATAATAAAGTGTTTTCCGTGTTCAGGAATTAGCTATTCCTCCCCTTCATTCTTCTCCTGGTGCGAGACTTCCGATTTCTTATTTTTAGGTTTTGTTGAATCAATATAGTAGCAGAATTTTTGACAGGTAACTATGATAGCTACCTACTCTCACCCGAAAAATGATTTGGAACCCATAATTGAACCATGCAAAATAGAAATACTTATGAATGGACGAAAAAGATGACTCGGTTAATTTCCGTCCTGGTCATGATACATATCATAACTCGGACATCCATTTCGAATGCATATCCCATTTTTGCACAGCAGGGTTATGAAAATCCCCGAGAAGCCACTGGACGTATTGTATGTGCCAATTGTCACTTGGCAAAAAAACCTGTGGATATTGAGGTTCCACAGTCCGTGCTTCCCAATACCGTATTTGAAGCAATTGTTAAGATCCCCTATGATACGCAAATGAAACAAGTTCTTGCTAATGGCAAGAAAGGGGCTTTAAATGTAGGAGCTGTTCTAATTTTACCCGAGGGCTTTGAATTAGCTCCTCCGGATCGTATTTCCCCTGAGATTAGACAAAAGACGGGTAATCTTTATTTTCAGAACTATCGTCCCAATCAAAAAAACATTATTGTAATAGGTCCTGTTCCTGGTCAAAAATATAGTGAACTTGTATTCCCCATCCTTTCACCAGATCCTGCTACTGATAAAGAAGCTCACTTCCTGAAATATCCCATATATGTGGGTGGTAATAGAGGAAGAGGACAAATTTATCCCGACGGGAGTAAGAGCAACAATACGGTCTATAGTGCTTCAGCAACAGGAAGAGTTAGCAAAATTTTACGTAAAGAAAAGGGTGGATATGAGATAACTATCGATAATAAATCAGACGGTGGGCAAGTGGTTGACATTGTACCTCCAGGACCGGAGCTTCTTATTTCAGAAGGCGAATTGATCAGGGTCGATCAGCCATTAACGAATAACCCTAATATGGGTGGATTTGGTCAAGGAGATGCAGAGATAGTACTTCAAGATCCATTACGTGTTAAAGGTCTTTTATTATTCTTAGCATCTGTCATTCTGGCACAGATATTTTTGGTCCTTAAGAAGAAACAATTTGAAAAAGTTCAATTGGCCGAGATGAATCTTTAGGTCCATAGATTTTTGAACATGAAGTTTACTGATTGATTCAAAAATGAATACCCCTTCGGAGATGGAGAGCCTTTTCTCCTTCTTCTCCCTTATATATTCTTGATAAAATGTTCATGTAGATATATCTAAATTTGAAATAGGGATACATAAGCACTGGACAGATCAACTTGTTGAACGATCCCCATATGCTATATCGTGTACTATATACATGCCATTCCCTTCTTTTCTTATCCGTAAAATAGAGATAGATCGCAGGGAGGAGAGATGAGGAGAATAACTAAGCAATCTTGGAGAAGATTCCTATTTTCTCTGATCCCATTCTTTATCTATTATTCTTCGTCGAAAAGAGTCGAATAAATTGTCCGGTTTTCCTCGGGATAAGAGGAACTAATTGGGTTTCCGATCCTGTCCTATTCGTCAATTCCTTCGTAAATTTAAGATTATTTTGTACGCTATACTGAACTGAGGAAGCTTCAAATTCCTAAAGAAGGAAGAGCAGACAAGTAAGGGGCAATATCACTCATGAAAAAAAAAACCTATAAAACTTTTGATAGGGTTTGTTCCTAATGAGATAAAATGAATAAAAGGTGTTTTTCCTCCTCTTTTATTTTGTAAGCCAAAATAAGAGAAGAAAATATTATATCTGCAAATTTATATTCTCATAGTTCGGGTTTTTACAAAAACTTTGCATAATCTCCCATCAGAGAAATGAGCAAATATTTAGTACTTAATATTCTCCGTTTTTCTGTGGTTCCTTCGACAGAGATTGAAATTGGATCGATCCAAATTTTTTTTCCGATCATATAGCGGAAGAATAGATTGACTCATCACTTGACTGAAAGACATTGAATGAAGTAAATGAAAGAGTCATTGTATTTGTACGAATCTTATCTTCTAATTCATATTAATATAGAAAGAATCTCAAAAAGAGATTTCGATAAGGCCTTACCCTTCAAAGAAGGGTAAGGCCTTATCGATTTTTCACTTTCGCATGTATACTATTTCCCACAGTAAGTGCATTTCCCTTACTATAGGGATGACCCTAATCCGGAATATGAACCATAGAAAAAGATACCCAGTAGACCAATCACGATAATACCAGTTACAGTACCTATCAACCAAAGAGGGATCCTTCCAGTGGTATCGGCCATTTATCTTACTCCCTTTCACATTTTATTAAGTGGGCATACTCGAGACATAAACAGTCATAGCATAGATAATTATGCGTATTGGATCTCTTCGAATGGAGTGATAATATTCTCATTTTTCCTAATTGAAAAAATAATTGGAGAATGGAACAGCAAGTACAAAAATTAGTAGCAACCCCCAGTAGAGACTGGTACGATTCAATTCAACATTTTGGTCGTTCGGGTTCGTCGGGTTCGGTGGTTTCATATCTACATACTTCCTCTTCCTTTAGTATAGAGTTTATCGTTGGATGAACTGCATTGCCGATATTGATCCCAAGAAAAAAACTGTAGGGACAGCTAGCCCGTGAACGGCCAACCATCTAACTGTAAAAATTGGAAAAGTTCTATCTAAAGTCATTAGTGCCTCCTAAAAAGATCTAGTAAATTCATCGAGTTGCTCTAACGGATCGAAACGGCCAGTTACTAATGGAACCTCTTGTCGACTTTCTGTGAAATACTCATTTGGCCGGGGGCTCCCGAACACATCATAAGCCAAACCCGTGCTGACAAATAACCAACCTGCAATGAATAGAGAAGGTATGGTAATGCTATGGATGACCCAGTATCTAATACTAGTAATAATGTCAGCAAAGGAGCGTTCTCCCGTATTCCCAGACATGCTCAGCTCCAAATATTATTGTAAAGTCAATCAAGGGGGAATTGATCCCATGAAAGATAGAGATCAGGAAATGGAAAACTACTGATATCTTCTCCAATCCTTGTTTGATTGTCAATGTTATACCAAGGGTATCTTTGAAGTCTATAACTGGACCAGTATAGCTAGCTTTCTTCTGACACAGCAATACAATTTTGATGAGTATCAAAAGGAGAATGATTCTGTTCCTGCCAGCAGTTATTCTATCTCTGTTTGGGCGACTGAATCCCAACAGAAATAAGAGAATATTGCGTTCCTAGGTTCGGGCGTAAGGAACCCCCTCAATCGATGTTGTAACAATTGCATAGACCGTGAAAATTTTCGATTGAAATTAGCTTCTACATACAGGTGGCTTTAGAACCGAAAAAGAGGATGAGTGCCGCACAACTCATCCAGAATATGATACTTTTACTTCTTCCTTTTTCATTCCGACATGAAATTATGCCCGTGTAGATGACCTCAGTAATTCAGATTGCACGGGGATCATTGGTGCTACGCAGATATATGTTGCTTTTCCAATAGTATCCGGCGCAGATGGAGTTATGCCGCAGACTTATTATATAGTACCTTGTATTAACGAGTAGGCGTTACTCATTAGCTAAAACCAAGTGGATAGTGCAATAGAACCTAGTCAATTTTAGCTATGTGAAATTACGAGTTACTCCTTGCAGTAATTTCTGTAATATCGGGTTCTACTGGCTCTAAGAATGAATATTGAAAAAACCTAATCCGTCTAGAGGGTCGAATGATTGGATCAATAAGATCTAGAAATGAAAGGACAAACTGGATATTCATATTCTTACACCTAAACGTGAAATTCACAAAACTTTGGCTATATATGTAGATAGGTTTCTTCCGGTCCAGTCTCTGATAGCTACTGGTAAAAAGATAATGCCAGGTGATCCAATCGTACTGATTGAGAATTCATTAACCCTGTAAGAAGATTACATTCGACAATTTGTGAAGGGATTCGCGGGTGCTATTCATTAGTTGCTCGATGAATGTGAGGATTTCTAGGATAATGAAGAGATTTCTACCATAGATCTCCTCTCATCCATGTTCATTCATACATATCCTATAGTATAGGATCCTGAATTGGTACGAATCGGGACAATTGATCTTTTGTATTCTGATCTCGAGGTTACGAAAATAAAAATTTAGGTAATTGTCTCATGAAGATATGTATAAACCATATTTCATTCAGTCCTTCCACGCCTACTATAACTATAATTAGTTATTTCGGTTTCTTATTGGCTTCTATCATTTTCACCCTAGTCCTATTCATTAGTTCGAGCAAGATACAACTTATTCAAAATGAAGGAAGGGGAAACCCTCTCAGTTCACTATTTCAATTTCAATAATTTAGTTTATTCTCTCTATATCAATTTCTGATCATTGAGATTCATAGCAAATTCAGGGTACTATCCAGTATAGCTATTATCCCTACTTATTCCGTAGAATCGAAATGATTGAGGCTTTGCCATCCGGAATTGTGTTAGGTCTAATTCCTATAACTTTGGCCGGATTATTCGTAACTGCATATTCACAATACCGACGTGGTGATCAATTGGATATTTAATCCTGGAATATCCTCCAATTTCATTGGCCTCCTACTTTTCCTGGGAGGTCAGATTCCATTGCTCGTTCCAGTTGGAATGAATTCTCGATAATTTAGAGGGTTGGATTTGATAGGAACAGAATCACGCTCTGTAGGATTTGAACCTACGGCATCAGGTTTTGGAGACCTACGTTCTACCGAACTGAACTAAGAGCGCTTTCTTTCATATTCGTAGATAAAGGAAAATACCTTTTGTTTATACTCTTAGAGTCAAATACTTTCGCATCTGATATGATTCAATTATTTGATGTTCCCGTCGAATCGATATCAAATGATCTTTCGTTCCTTTCTTTCCATAGAAAAGAAGGGAAAGGTAGGGATGACAGGATTTGAACCTGCGACATTTTGTACCCAAAACAAACACGCTACCAAGCTGCGCTACATCCCTTCTAATCATTAGACAATTTTATTTTATAGAATTCGAAATCTGTTTCCCACATTTTCCCACCTTCATTTCTCTTCGTTCTCGTGAGTGAAAAGACTTTATACATGCATGTAGGGTCTATTATCTAGAAGATCACTATTCATTATGGTGATGAAACATCTTTTTCCTGTTCTATAAATAGGACCACAGCCCGGATCACATTATCCATATATTAATCAGTTCCGAGTTTTTCCTAGGATTCATAACTATTGATACGATCGAATCACTTACACATTATGATCAATAAGGAGAATTTACAATGCAAGATCTAAAGACCTATCTTTCCACAGCGCCTGTGTTAGCTATTTTATGTTGCAGCTTTTTAGCCGGCCTAGTGATAGAAATCAATCGTTTTTTTCCAGATGCTCTGACTTTGACTTTTCCCTCTTTTTAATTTTTTTCCTCCCCTTAAAGCCAAGGGAAAAAAGATTGTGCTAGATTGACTTCTCCTCCCTCTTGGATAAATTAGTGCATTCAGCCCAAAAAAGATCTAAGTTTAGGGGTGAAGGGGGTAAAATTCAAGTAGAAATATCGATCTAAATATTCTTTCCACATTTACTTTTGTAAGTACAACTGAAAACTCCTGATCAATCATTTTTTTACTTTCAAATGTTTCACCGTAGGATCTCCGGCTATCAACTTCTATTCCTTTTTCCCTTTTTCTTTTTCAGGTCGAAAAGCAAAGTAGACCCAATATTCAGAGTAAGTTTATGGCCAAGAGCGGAGATATAAGAGTAACAATTACTTTGGAGTGCACTAGTTGTACCCAAGATAGTGTTTATAAAAGATTCCCGGGGATTTCTAGATATACGACTCGGAAAAATCGACGCAATACACCTATTCGATTGGAATCAAATAAATTTTGTCCCTATTGTTACAAGCATACCATTCATGGAGAGATAAAAAAAAGAGATTGATTAAACGTACTACTCCTACCCAGGGATAGGAATAGATCACAGATATAAAAAGAAATGGTATTTCCACAAGATCTTTAATGGAACAATATTTTCAAAAGGTTCATGAAACAAACTATGGATAAACCCAAGCGATATTTTCGTAGACATTTGAAACCAATTCGTAGACATTTGAAACCAATTCGTAGACATTTGTCACCAATTAGGTCGGGAGATCGGATCGATTATAAAAATATGAGCCTAATTAGTCGATTTATTAGTGAGCAAGGAAAAATATTATCCGGCCGAGTGAATAGATTAACTTCAAAACAACAACGTCTAATGACTAACGCTATTAAACGAGCTCGTATTCTATCTTTGTTACCTTTTCTTTATAATGAGAACTAATTGAATCCGTGGAAATAAGCCTACTCCTTAATCAAATCGGAGCTGGGATATCTGTTTGATAAAGATGCAGATCTTGAGTCTATTGTTGAAAAAGTCGACAGGATTTCATTTTTGGAAAAGAATTGGATTGAATTCTTTTCGTTCATTTACAATCCAATATTGAAAAATTTTGAAATGTTTCGACCTTCCCGGAGGGAATTCTCCGGGATAATCTGTTCTATCCATTCCATCTTTACCTATTTATTTCATCATACGATAAGTTCTTCAAGATGGTAGAAAAACAATTACTATCTAATACAGCTATTTGTGCAAGTGTTTTACGATTTGGAAGCAACTGCCTCTTGTACAAATATTGGATGAATCTGTTATAAGAAACCCCATTGGCACGGGCTGCTGCATTGATCCGAGTAATCCACAAACGACGAAGATCTCTCTTGCGTTTACCTCTATCTCGGTGGACGGAAACTAAGGCTCTAGCTTTCCGTTGGTTAGCAGTTCGAAAAAGTTTTGAATGGGCCCCTCGAGAGCCTGATACAAATGCAAGAATTTTTTTCCGACGTTTTCGGGCTATGTATCCACGTTTCACTCTGGTCATTGAAGTTTGAATCGCTAATCTTTTTCTTGGTTAGTCATTTGTTTGGTTCATTGAGAATAACACTGATTCTTCTTATTTAGAAAATAAAAGTTCCAATGGCTTTTGCTACTGCAACCTTCCCAACCATAATTCCCTTTGGATAGGCATCTTCCTGGTAGGCAAGGGCTGGGACCTTGCACTGAGAATGAGAAAAAATCATGGGTTTCATCGTTTCTATGGTTCTTTCTCCAACGGTAAGGTCCTCTCTATACGCCGGAGCCTTTTATTTATTTCCAAAATAGGATATGAGTATGTTATCGGTAACTTGTATGGTTTACCATCTCCAGCTCTACTCTTGAATCATTAAGTAATAAATACTCTCATTACAAGATCTATTAATACAGTAACGACATGTAATTCTGGGGTTGGCCAGGTAGCTGACCCTGTTGTTCCGTTCTCGCGGCAATATGAGCATAAACTTTATGCTTCTTCAATTTGCATGATTTCCCCGCTCAATGGATTGATGACCATTCGCTACCAATGAGGAATTGCTTTTCATCCCACATCAAGGTGATTGGATTTGCACCAATGGAAACCATAAATTTCATCCCCGGTAAGGTTAGATGATGGAGCTGTACTTGATTACAGCGGGAAATTTCTTATGTTATTCCGTTGTAAAAATTTCCCAGTCTGTTTCAGTTTATGATCCAAACGAGTCGCACATACACCCTAGCACATACTCCTCTACGCTGAGGACATCCTCGAAGAGCAGGAGATTTTTTTCTATTCTCTATTGGCTGTCTTGCATTTCTAATAAGTTGTTGAATAGTGGGCATTCTAGCTTTATTGTATGCGGAATCAACTGGTTCGGATTGATCCTAACCATACCATATCAGGTTATTATGAAATGAATAACTTTACCCCCCCCCCTTTTTTTTCCTTTCCTTTTTTTTTTTGAAAAGGAACAAAGAGATCACAGTTTACAGTTCATTATAAAAATAAATTCAAAAGAGGATCTTCCGCTATAAGATCAACCTTCCGCTACGGTATCAACAATGCCATAAGCTCGGGCTTCTGTTGCTGACATAAAAACATCTCTGTCCAGATCCCGTTGAATGACCTCTTCGGGGTTGTCCGTTCTTTCTATATAACATTTGGTTATGTAATTGCGAAGCATCGTTATGTGTTTCGCTTCGTTATGAAACTCTGCGGCTGGTCCGTCATAATAGGAACTAGCAGGTTGGTGGATCATAACCCTAGCGTGAGGTAATGCCATACGTTTAGTAATTTCTCCCCCGATTAGGATGAAAGATCCCATTGAAGCAGCTACCCCCATGCATATTGTATGTACATTTGGTACTATTACTTGCATCATATCGAAAAGACCTACCCCTGGTATTACTGATCCGCCGGGACAGTTGATAAATGAGAAAATATCTTTATTTGCATCTTCTGCACTCAAATATACCATGAGACCCATGAGTTGATTTGCAATCTCGTGATTTATATCCTGAGCCAAAAAAAGTAATCTCTCTCGATAAAGTCGGTTGTATAAGTCGACCCAAGTTGCATCTTCATCTCCAGGGGCTCGGAAAGGCACTTTTGGAACACCAACGGGCATTTGTTTTAATGGAAAGAAGTGAAGCACTATACTCTAATATGGAAACGTAAAGTATATGAAGTTGTGTAACATATTAACTCTGGATGGTATTCATAGGGGAGGGTTTGAACCTATCCGGAAATAGAGCTTTAGATGGATCTTTGATCCATGTAAAAGATCCTTCTATTATTCGAGTTGATAATGTAACGAATCACACTTTTACCACTAAACTATACCCGCAACGATCTGATTGTAACATACAGATCGATCTTTTGTCCAACCAACCCATTTCTCTTTTTTTTTAGTCTTTTCCGTATAACTTTGATCAGAGAATGATAAGCTCCATTCACTATTAAAATGATTCAAATTATACAGCATGAAACATTCTGTATAATTTGAATCCAGAAAGGTTTTTCTGGGAACTGGGCCGATGGATAACAAATAGAGATTCAGAAAATTTTTTGAGTTGTTAGTTGCAATAAGTAATTTATTGAGAGACTACTTCTCGATAGGCAAGTTTATTGAAAAAAAAAAAAAATTGAGGAAACCCAGAATTCTGGTCATACTATTGACAACCTCCTGACCACTTTCATATTATAAAGATTGGATTGGTGGCCCCTATCGTCTAGTGGCCCAGGACATCTCTCTTTCAAGGAGGCAACGGGGATTCAACTTCCCCTAGGGGTACCATGATCCATTCGTTAGGTATCTTTAACCTAAAGACTTTCAATTACTTTATTGTTCCTGGGTCGATGCCCGAGTGGTTAATGAGGACGGACTGTAAATCCGTTGGCAATATGCCTACGCTGGTTCAAATCCAGCTCGACCCAACCAATATCATCAATACCAATCTATCGGTATGGTTATCTTCATGCCAATCATGAATGAAAAGATAATTGGTTATTGAACCCCGACATCGATATCTGTTCATATCGTAGATGCCCAATTCCAAATGAAATGAATGGATACATTTCAAAAATGAAAGAGAAGGATAAGATATTTCATCGACCTAGCACTCGCATAATCTATACGATCTATCTAGCACCTATCATAGAATAAATATGATCCAATAGTAGGTGAACTGTATGTAGTGTATTGGGATTGTAGTTCAATTGGTTAGAGTACCGCCCTGTCAAGACGGAAGTTGCGGGTTCGAGCCCCGTCAGTCCCGATCCAATAAGTTAATAAATTAAGCTCTTAATCCCCGTAGAAGAGTGAAAAATAAAATGAAGGTATCTAATGGATAGCTATCTAGATCTTTAGTATATCTAGTATATCTATCCATTAGATACCTTCACCAGATCAACAATTCAGTTTGGAAAAAGAAAGACCCTTCTTTCGAGGATAAAATCTAATCATCATATTGAATCTGCAATAAATATTCTTCCCTCCCCGAAGAATAAAATTTCTCTATCAAAAACATAGGAAGATCCATAGATTTTAGGGTGACACAGAGGTAGTCCTCCTAAGTCAGAATCCCACAGAGATCCCTATAGATAATTCCCAATGATTTTTAGGAGATCTTACTTCTGTTATTCCCCAGGAATATTGTGAGTATTCCATGCTAATACTTCTTTTTCATGATCGATAGCCAGTGGATTTCTAGACACTCTATTGTATTTCCAAGAATGATCATGTCAGGATCTGGACGGACTAGTCCTTATCATTCCAGGGTCATGGGTGGGCCTTGGGATACTTCTATGGTGGGCCTTGGGATACTTCTATGGCGGGCCTTGGGATTACTTCTATATAATCACCATGGGATACTTCTATATAATCACCATCATTCCAGGGTCATGGGTGGGCCTTGGGATTCGTCCATATCATCACCGGAGCGGGATAGATTCACGATTCCATCTAAATCGTGGAGATCCAAGCAAAATATCTCTCATGTCTGACGAACGTTTTTGGAGTAGCAGAAGGTTCTTATTCGTACGAATCCTATTCTTTCTTTCGAAATGATAAAGACATGTGTTGATCGGAACGTTTTCTGATGCTAATAGTCTTATCAAAAGTAATCCTATGATAAGACTATTTAGATTATACTATTTCCATCGGATAATTTAAATCCATTAGTTAGATTCCGTTACTCGAACCGATTCCATAGATAAAATACATCTATTTCATGGATCTTGAAAGATTCATTCATCTCTATGAGATAAAATCTCGAGCTATTTTGGAACAAAGTGAAAATCAGGAGATCATGGAAGTAAATAACCTTGGATTTATTGCTGTTCTAATGTTCCTTACAATTCCTACTGCTTTTCTACTTATCCCTTACGTCAAAACGGCCAGTGCAAGCAGTGGAAGCAATTGATTTTTATGAAAATAAAGTGATTGCTGATCACTAGATAGATCTTTATGATCCAAATCATAAGTATAAAATAGGTTATGAGATCTATAATATTACAACAATACAGGGTAGGGATTGCTTTTTAATTTCTTTTGAAAAGAAAAAAGTAGTACGGAGGAAAAGAATATCTGACCTTTTCTTTTGTACTATTTCTTCTTCTACACCCATATATGGATAAATAGATCTTAATGGTACTTATCCATATATGGTAAATGTGGGATGAAGGACCTCGTACCATAAAATCGCAGAGCTGATCACCTTCTTTCTGCTCCTGGAAAAATAGACCCAATGCAGACAGCCGTAATTCTGAACGTACTTGCGGATTTTTTAGGATCAAAGTTGAACATCTTTTTCCGGTACGAACATTGTTTTCTAGCACATATTAGATATGGAACTTGAAATGGTATAAGAAAAAACAAAGGAATCTATGACTTATGTCCCATATTTTCCCGAGAACGAAATTCATATCAGATCCGATCAATTCGGAACCATCCAATAAAACAGGGACTCTTTCTATTCCTACTAAGAAAGAGAAGAGAGATCGTTCTTCAGTGGAAGAAACTAGATTCTCGACTCATTCTAGAAAAGAACCAATGAATGAAAACCTGTTGGAGAAAATCAGATCAGATTTGTCATAGGAATAGGAAAATGATAATAATAAGGGATTACGCACATCCCTTACGGGGATAAAGAGGAAATAATTCCATGGAGAGTTTTTCAATTTGGAACGAAGATTCAATATTACTGGATCCTTATGAAACAGAATATATTATCATGCATGACGCAATAATTGATTCTTAAGCATTACCATTATAGCCCACTTCTCCCCCATACTACGAGTGAAAGGGAAAATGTAAAAACTACCATTAAAGCAGCCCAAGTTATACCGACTATATCCATACGGATCATGTTCTCTAAAAAATAATGATTTCATCATCGAGATGATAAGGGAACTATTAACCATAGTGCAAAGTTGAAATGGAAATGAATGGTCCACCTTTGCATTCTGAACGTTACTGAACTGACGTTCGAGCTGATATGAGAGATCAATAAATCCATTTGTTCATTGACCAACGAATTACTATAACTAACTCGAGGGTCGTACATTCAGACGGAATCGGGATCAAATGTACGTAACTCACTATCTATATTGGTAATATGTACCAATATGTCTCCAGAGGTTCTGTAATGGAAATAAAGACTTTTCCTTCCATTTACTTAAGGCGACACCCGGATTCGAACTGGGGATGGAGGATTTGCAGTCCTCTGCCTTACCGCTTGGCTATGTCGCCGAGATATGGGAATCCCATGGACAGGTCGAATCATTTGTCCTTTCAAGTCATTCGTCCGTCCTTTAAGTATAGTATGAGATGTATGCTAAAGTCAACCATAAAGGAAATGGATCTAATTTGTTATCCGTCTTTCGATCTGGCTATTTTCATTAGGAAATTTTCTAAGTAAGATTCACATTTAAGAATGGTTTGATTCATTTGTTCATAGCTCCATTTCACGTGGTTGGATGAAAGTATCAAAGTACCTCTTCCTTATCCTTTTTTTTTTTCTAATTGGAAGTATATCTGGATACGGGTAGAATTTCATGGGATATAGTGAACACTTAATATACATCCGAATCTTTTTTGTCGGATTGATCCATATAGATCAATCGGGAATAATTAAATAGATTTTTCTACAGATGGGAAACTTCCAATGCGATTAGATGAAAATGAGGGAGCGTTTACAATCCCTGAATTTGGTAAGATACAATTTGAAGGATTTTGTCGTTTTATCGATCAGGGCTTGATGGAAGAACTTCATAATTTTCCAAAAATTGAGGATACAGATAAAGAAATTGAATTCAGTCTTTTTGGTAATGAATATGAATTAGCAGAACCTTTCATCAAAGAGAGAGATGCTGTATATCAGTCCCTTACATATTACTCTGAATTATATGTACCAGCAAGATCGATTCGGAGGAATAGTAGAAAGATACAGAAACAAACTGTATTTCTCGGAAATATTCCTTTAATGAATTCCCATGGAACATTTGTAGTAAATGGGATTTACAGAATCGTGGTGAATCAAATATTAATAAGTCCTGGTATTTATTACCGTTCAGAATTAGACCATAATAGAATAAATTATATATATACTGGCACTTTGATTTCAGATTGGGGAAGAAGATCGAAATTAGAGATCGATGTAGGAGAAAGGATATGGGCTCGTGTAAGCAGAAAACGAAAAATATCTATTCCAGTTCTATTATCAGCTATGGGTTTAAATCTCGAAGAGATTCTGGACAATACTCACTATCCCAAAAGATTTTTATTTTTATTGAAGAAAAAGGAGAGGTGGGAGCGGGAGGAATATCTCTGGTCGAGGGAAAAAGCCATTCTGGAGTTTTACAAAAAACTCTACTGTGTAAGTGGCGATTTGGTATTTTCCGAGTCTCTATGTAAAGAATTGCAAGAAAAATTTTTCCGACAAAGATGTGAATTGGGAAAGATTGGTCGACGAAATCTGAACCAAAAACTGAACCTTGATATACCTGAGAACGAGATTTTTTCATTACCACAAGATGTATTGGCTGCTGTGGATTACCTTATTGGGGTGAAATTTGGAATGGGTACACTCGATGATATAGATCACCTCAGAAATCGACGTATTCGTTCTGTAGCAGATTTATTACAGAATCAATTTAGATTAACTCTAGGTCATTTAGAAGATACAGTTCGAAGAACTATACACGGAGCAACCAAGCGTAGATCAACTCCTCAAAACTTGGTCACTTCAACTCTATTCAAAAACACTTTTCAAGATTTTTTTGGTTCACACCCCTTATCCCAATTTTTGGATCAAACTAATCCATTGACGGAAATAGCTCATGGGCGAAAATTGAGCCATTTAGGCCCTGGGGGCTTAACAGGGCGAACTGCTAGTTTTCGGACACGGGATATTCATCCCAGTTATTATGGGCGTATTTGTCCAATCGATACGTCCGAAGGAATGAATGCTGGACTTGTTTCATCATTATCTATTCATGCAAAGATTGGTGATTGTGGTTCTTTACAAAGTCCATTCTATAAGATTTCCGAGAGATCGAGAGAAGAACATATGGTTTATCTATTACCGGGAGAAGATGAGGATGAATACTATCGGATAGCTACGGGAAATTCTTTGGCGTTAAATCAAGGAATTCAAGAGGAACAAATTACTCCAGCTCGATACCGACAAGAATTTATAGTTATTGCATGGGAACAAATCCATTTTAGAAGTATTTTTCCTTTCCAATATTTTTCCGTTGGAGTTTCCCTTATTCCTTTTCTCGAACATAATGATGCTAATCGCGCTCTAATGGGTTCTAATATGCAGCGTCAAGCAGTTCCACTTTTTCGACCCGAGAAGTGCATTGCCGGAACTGGGTTGGAAGGTCAAGCAGCTCTAGATTCAGGAAGTGTAGCTATAGCTACACAAGAGGGAAGGATCGAGTATATCGATGCTGTAAATATAACTTCATCGATTAATGGAGACACTGTACGAACAGAATCGGTTATATATCAACGTTCTAATACAAATACTTGTACGCATCAAAAACCTCAAGTTCGTCAAGGGGAATGTGTAAAGAAGGGACAAATTCTGGCGGATGGTGCAACTACGGTAGGGGGAGAACTCTCTTTGGGAAAAAACGTTTTAGTAGCTTATATGCCATGGGAAGGATACAATTTTGAAGACGCAATACTAATTAGTGAACGTCTGGTATACGAAGATATTTATACCTCTTTCCATATCGTAAGATACAGGATTGAAATCTGTATGACGAGCCAGGGTCCTGAAAGAATCACTAGAGAAATACCTCATTTAGATGCTCATTCACTTCGTCATTTGGACGAAAATGGTCTTGTAATGCTAGGATCTTGGATAGAAACAGGTGATGTTTTGGTAGGTAAATTAACGCCTCAAACAACAGAAGAATCATTATGTACCCCAGAAGGAAGATTATTACAAACCATATTTGGTATTGAGGTATCGACTGCGAGAGAAAGTTGTCTCAGAGCACCTATAGGTGGAAAGGGTCGAGTTATCGACGTGAGATGGATCAATAGAGTAGATGATTCCGGTGATAATGCGGAAACAGTCCACGTATATATATCACAAAAACGTAAGATACAAGTGGGTGATAAAGTAGCTGGAAGGCATGGTAATAAAGGTATTATTTCAATAATTTTGCCGAGACAAGATATGCCCTATTTGCAAAATGGAATACCAGTTGATATGGTATTGAATCCATTAGGGGTACCTTCACGAATGAATGTAGGACAGATCTTTGAATGTTTGCCCGGTTTAGCAGGAAACCTGATGAACAAACATTATAGAATAACACCTTTTGACGAAAAATACGAGCGAGAAGCTTCGAGAAAACTAGTGTTTCCTGAACTTTATAAAGCTAGTGAGCAAACAGCTAATCCATGGGTATTCGAACCAGATCATCCTGGAAAACATAGATTAATTGATGGAAGAACAGGAGCTGTTTTTGAACAACCTGTTACAATAGGAAAAGCTTATATGTCGAAATTGAGTCATCAAGTTGATGAGAAAATACATGCACGTTCGAGTGGACCTTATGCACGGGTTACACAACAACCTCTTAGAGGAAAATCCAAACGAGGGGGGCAACGAATAGGAGAAATGGAAGTTTGGGCTCTAGAAGGTTTTGGTGTTGCTTATATTTTACAAGAGATGCTTACTCTCAAATCTGACCATATTAGAACTCGTAATGAAGTACTTGGTGCCATTATCACTGGAGGGCCAATACCTAAACCTGACACTGCTCCAGAATCTTTCCGATTGCTCATTCGAGAATTACGATCTTTAGCTCTAGAATTGAATCATGCTATTATATCTGAGAAAGACTTTCAGATAGATAGAGAGGAAGTTTGATCACAATAAATTGAGATCTTTTATGATTGAACAGAATAAACATCAACAACTTCGAATTGGATTAGCTTCTCCCGAACAGATTTGTGCTTGGTCCGAAAAAATTTTACCTAATGGCGAGATAGTTGGACAGGTGACTAAACCTTATACTCTACATTATGAAACTAATAAACCAGAAAGAGATGGATCGTTTTGTGAAAGAATCTTTGGACCTATCAAAAGTAGAGTTTGTGCTTGTGGAAATTCTCCAGGGATCGGAAATGAGAAGATAGACTCAAAATTTTGCACACAATGTGGAGTTGAATTCGTTGATTCTCGAATTCGAAGATATCAAATGGGATACATTAAACTGGCATGTCCGGTGGTTCACGTATGGTATTTGAAACGCCTTCCCAGTTATATTGCGAATCTATTAGCTAAAACTCGGAAAGAATTAGAAGGTCCAGTATATTGCGATGTGTGACTTGATCACAAGTTCCGATCATACAGATCCGTAATCAGGAACTGTCATCCTATTAAATCTCATTGGGATGCCTTTAGCTCTGACATGCCCCTCTGGAGGAGTAGCATGAAGCTCAGAATTATAAGCATCTTTTCAAGATGTTGAGAAAGAGGAATTAGTCCAGGGTTTTGATATTCTGTATCAAATTGCTAATTGAACTTTGTGAAAACACTTCTTTCAGATAATGGAATTTGAAAGTCATTCTCTTCTCTTTTATTTGGGTTAGCCCTGAATAGAGGTATTCCGGACCGAAGATATGGCTATAGGAGTCTATTCATCGCACATATGCTTCGATCAATAGTATTGTAACCATCGAAGTAAAGCAAAGCAAGCAGGAACCTAAAGGATCAAATGGAACGAGATAAAGACAAGTAAATCCCTAATTGAAGGTCTTTCAAGAAGAAAAGTATTGTTCGGAAGGGAGGAGACTGCTCAATAATTCCATATCTATGTTGTAGAATCATAACATAAAGGAATACTCAATTTCACTTGGAACTTGAGCAGAGAGTAGCGATCTCTCTTCAGAGCGAAAAAGAGTTTTTTTTCATCTTTTTTTTATAGTTACTTGAGCCGGATGAGAGGAAACTTTCACGTCCGATCCTGAGGGGGGGGAAATCTTAGAATAACCTATCCAAATCTTTTTCTTGCTAGGCCCATAGCTAAAAAACCAACTTTATTGAGATCACGGGGTACATTCAATTATGAGATTCAATCCTGGAAAGATATTATTCCTCATTACCTCTCTGCTCGTCCTCATTACCTCTTTGCTCGGGGTTCTGGAACATTTAAAGAGAGAGAAATAGCTACTGGGGGAGATGCTATCGGGGAACAACTAACGGGTCTGGATCTGCAAATGATTATAGATCGTTCACATATGGAATGGAAGAACTTGGTGGAATTGAAATGGAATAGATTGGAGGAGAACCAAGAATCCACTGTGGATAGATGGGAGGATGAAAAAATTCGAAGAAGAAAGGATTTTCTGGTTGGACGCATTAAATTGGCTAAACATTTTCTCCGAACAAATATAGAACCAAAATGGATGGTCTTATGCCTATTACCAGTTCTTCCTCCCGAACCGAGGCCAATCGTTCAATTAGGTGAAGGTGGACTTATTACCTCGTCAGATCTAAATGAACTTTATCGAAGAGTTATCAATCGGAATAATACTCTTACAAATTTATTAGCAAGAAGTGGATCTGAGTCATTTGTTATTTGTCAAAAAAAATTGATCCAGGAAGCCGTAGATGCACTTCTTGATAATGGTATCTGCGGACAACCAATGAGAGACAGTCATGATAGGCCTTATAAATCGTTTTCAGATGTGATCGAAGGCAAAGAGGGAAGATTTCGTGAAAATTTACTAGGCAAACGAGTTGATTATTCAGGTCGTTCCGTTATTGTGGTGGGTCCCTTTCTATCATTGTACCAATGTGGATTACCCTCAGAAATAGCAATAGAGCTTTTTCAAGCATTTGTAATTCGTAGTCTCATTGGACGACATATTGCTCCCAACCTAAGAGCTGCTAAAAGTATGATTCGAGATAAGGGACCCATTGTATGGGAAGTACTTCAAGAGGTTATGCAAGGACATCCCGTATTGTTGAATCGAGCACCTACCTTACACAAATTGGGAATACAAGCGTTTCAACCTATTTTAGTAGAAGGACGTGCCATTCGTTTACATCCATCGGTTTGTGGAGGATTTAATGCAGACTTTGACGGAGATCAGATGGCTGTCCATGTACCTTTATCTCTGGAAGCTAGAGCAGAAGCTCGTTTACTCATGTTTTCTGAGACAAATCTTTTGTCTCCAGCTATCGGGGATCCTATTTCTATACCAACTCAGGATATGCTTCTTGGGCTTTATATATCAACGGTCGAAAATAGTCAAGGTATTTACGGGAATAGGTACCATCCGTATCACTCGGAAAAGAAAAGCTTTTCTTGTAAGAAACCTTCCTTTTATAGTTATGATGATGTGCTCAGAGCTTACCGACAGAAACGAATTGACTTATACAGCCCCTTATGGCTCCGGTGGGGGGAATTGGATTTACGTATCATTACCTCAGTAAACCAAGAAGCCCCTATCGAAGTTCAATACGAATCTTTGGGTACTTTCCACGAAATCCATGAACATTATCGAATAAGAAAAGGTAGAATGGGGGAAATCCTTAATATATACATTCGAACAACTGTTGGTCGTACTCGTTTCAATCGAGAAATGGAAGAAGCCATACAAGGGTTTGCCTGTTTTGAACACCCAAAGAAATCACTACCAGCTCTCAGGATCTAATGTTATTGATCTTATGATTTTTTCATTAGTGCAGATATAGAGATCGAGGAAGCCTTCGAATAATCGGCTTGGACCCATTGCTTAATCCTACTCATGAAAATATGGAGATTTTTACTTATGAAGAAACAAACTAGATTGCCCTTTGATAATTTGCCCTTTTATAATAAAGTGATGGATAAAACTGCCATTAAAAAGCTTATTAGCAGATTAATAGATCACTTCGGAATGACATATACATCACATATCTTGGATCAACTCAAAACTTCAGGTTTTAAACAAGCTACTGATACAGCTATTTCATTAGGAATTGATGATCTTTTAACAGCGCCTTCCAAAGGATGGCTCGTCCAAGATGCGGAGCAACAAGGTTCTGTTTCGGAGAAACAGAATCATTATGGGAATTTACATGCAGTGGAAAAATTACGTCAATCGATCGAGATATGGTATGCTACCAGTGAATATTTGAGAAAAGAAATGAATACGAATTTTAGCATGACTGATCCCTTAAATCCAGTACATGTGATGTCTTTCTCAGGAGCTAGGGGAAGTACATCTCAGGTTCACCAATTAGTAGGTATGAGAGGATTAATGTCAGATCCTCAAGGACAAATCATCGATCTACCCATTCGAAGGAATTTACGCGAAGGGCTCTCTTTAACGGAATATATTATTTCCTGTTATGGGGCTCGTAAAGGAGTTGTGGATACTGCTGTACGAACAGCAGATGCTGGATACCTCACACGTAGACTTGTTGAAGTAGTTCAACAAATTGTAGTACGTAGAACAGATTGTGGCACTGTCCAAGGTATTTTCGTAAGTCCCATTCGAGGTCGAGAGAGGGACATAAATGAAGTTGTTGTACGAACACAAATACTGATTGGCCGTGTGCTAGCAGACGATGTATATATAAATAGGAGATGCATTGCCACGCGCAATCAGGATATTGGAGTTGGACTTGCCAATCAATTAAGAAACATTCGACCACGACCAATATATATACGAACCCCCTTTACTTGCAAGAGTATATCTCGGATTTGTCAATTATGTTATGGTCGGAGTACTACTCACAGTCACTTGATTGAATTAGGAGAAGCAGTAGGTATTATTGCGGGCCAATCCATTGGGGAACCAGGAACTCAACTAACACTAAGGACTTTTCATACCGGGGGGGTATTTACTGGTGATATTGCAGAACATATACGAGCCCCTTTCAATGGAAAGATTGAATTCAATGAGAATTTGGTTTATCCCACACGTACACGTAATGGACATCCTGCTTATCTATGTCATAATAACTTATCCATTACTATTGATGGTCAGAATCAAGTACAGAACTTAACCATTCCACCACAAAGTTTGCTTTTGGTTCAGAATGATCAATATGTGGAATCGGAACAAATTATTGCCGAGGTTCGTGCTAGAACATCTTCCTTCAAGGAAAAAGTTCGCAAAAATATATATTCTGACTTAGAAGGAGAAATGCACTGGAGTACCAATGTGTGTCATGCACCTGAATATGTACACGGTAATGTTCATTCTATACTCAGGACGGGTTATCTATGGATATTATCGGGAGGTATATACGGATCCGGTGTAGTACCCTTTCCATTTCATAAGTATCAGGATCAAGTAGATGTTCAACCTTTTGTTGCCAAACATACCGATTCTTACGTGGATCAAGTGGAACATAGATCAGGTGACTCAAACTGCTATGGGAAGGAAGAACAAATCTTCAGTTATTCAGAAACTGAAACTGATCGGACCATATCCAACGAGCATCGAGACTCTATTTATGTCACCTTTTCCCCTAAGAATTACAATATGAAGGGGAAAAAGCAAATGAATCGATTCATCGTCTCGTTGCAGTGTGATAAAGAATGGGGAAAAAGAATAATACCTTGTCCTGATGCGATTCTTAGAATACCAAAAAGTGGTATTCTACAGATAAATTCCATTTTTGGATATTCTAACGTAGAACATGGAATACCGGATGGGCCGAATATGACAACACCCTTTTCCCTAGATTTATCGAGGGAAGGGGACAACTTGCAGATTCAAATTAGCAATTCCATTTTGTATGAAGATGGTGAACGAATCCAAGTAATGAGTGATACAAGTATTCCATTGGTTCGAACTTGTCTAGGATTTGATTGGGAACAAATAGATTCTATAGAATCTGAGGCTTATGTTTCTCTTATTTCAGTAAGAACAAATAAGATCGTTAACAATATGGTTCAAATTAGCTTGATGAAATACCCCCCTTTTTTCATGGGGAGAAGGGACAATAAAGCAAGTTCAAATTTGATGTTCCATAACAATTTGGACCACACTAATCTTTTCTCTTCCAATGGGGCGAGTCAATTAATTAGTAAGCATCAAGGGACTATTTGTTCATTATCGAATGGGGAAGAAGACAGTGGATCTTTTATGGTTCTATCACCATCCGACTGTTTTCGAATCGTTCTATTCAATGATTCTAAATGTTATGATACGGGAAATAAATCAAATAGAAAGGATCCTATGAGAAAAATCCTTGAATTTTCAGGTCTCTTGGGTCATTTACATAGTATAACCAGCCGTTTTCCATCCTCCCAGTTTATAACTGATAAAAAAGTATTATCAAAGAAACATTCCATTTTCCACAATTATTTCATGGACGAAAATATGAGAATTTCTCATTTCGATCCGTGCAGGAACATCATTTCCAATCTCTTGGGTCCAAATTGGTGCTCTTCCTCATCCGAATTCTGCAAAAAAACATTTCCAGTAGTTAGTCTTGGACAATTGATTCCTGAAAGTGTATGGATATCCGAGGATGAACCACTCCCCGAATCTGGTCAAATCATAGCAGTTGATGAGGAATCTTTAGTCATTAGATCAGCTAAACCCTATCTGGCTACTCGAAAAGCGACTGTTCATGGTCATTATGGAGAAATTCTTGACAAAGGAGATACATTGATAACATTGATATATGAAAGGTTAAAATCCAGTGATATAATTCAAGGTCTTCCTAAAGTTGAACAATTGTCAGAAGCCCGTTTGAATAATTCAATATCGATGAATCTGAAAGAAAGTTTTGAAAATTGGACCGGAGATATGACAAGATTTCTTGGAAGTCTTTGGGGGTTATTCATCAGCGCTAGGATAACTATGGAACAAAGTCAGATTCATTTAGTCAATCAGATTCAAAAAGTTTACCGATCCCAAGGGGTACGAATTGGTGATAAGCATATAGAGATTATTGTACGCCAAATGACATCGAAAGTATTAATTTCAGAAGATGGAACGGCTAATGTTTTTTCACCGGGGGAACTCATTGGATTATCACGAGCACAGAGAATGGATCGTGCTCTGGAAGAGACAATCTACTATCAAACCATGTTATTAGGAATAACAAGGGCATCTCTGAATACTCAAAGTTTTATATCCGAAGCGAGTTTCCAAGAAACTGCTCGGGTCTTAGCTAAAGCTGCTCTACAAGGTCGTATCGATTGGTTGAAAGGCTTGAAGGAAAATGTTATTCTCGGGGGGATGATACCTGCCGGTACTGGGCAACATATTCACCGTTCAGGGAAACGGAACGGAATAGATCCAAGAATAGGGAATAGGAATCTATTTAGCAACAAAGTGAAGGATATTTTATTTCATCATGACAAAGTATCTTTTTTTTCCATTCAAGAAAATTATCACAATATATTAAAACAGCCATTAAAAGAGTCTTGAGAAAGAGATTTCTTTTTTATGTTCATGAATATATCTTCTATAATAGGAAGAATATGAAATATTCTATGAGTGAGAACGTTTCTACCACGTACTAGACAGACAGGCAATCTTTAAGATGTAATCGATTCCGTTGGAATAATTAGATATTATGATACATTTTATTTCGCTATTTTGGGGAGGAAAGCGAACGAGAATGAGCAAAAGATATTGGAACATTGATTTGGAAGAGATGATGGAAGCAAGAGTTCATTTAGGGCATAAAACTAGGAAATGGAACCCTAAGATGGCACCTTACATTTTTACAGAGCGTAAAGATACTCATATTATTAATCTGGCTAAAACTGCTCGTTCTTTATCAGAAGCTTGTGATTTGGTGTTTGATATAGCAGGTAGAGGAAAACAATTCCTGATAGTCGGTACGAAATATCAAGCAACTGATTTAGTAGCATCAGCTGCTACAGAAGCTCGATGTCATTATGTAAATAGAAAATGGCTTGGTGGTATGTTAACTAATTGGTCTACTACAGAGACGAGACTTCAGAAGTTCAAGGATTTAAAAAAAGAACAAGATACGGGACGATTCAATCAACTTCCAAAAAAAGAAGCAGCTATGCTCAAGAGACAATTAGACCAATTGCAGAAATATCTAGGTGGGATTAGATACATGAGGAGCTTACCCGATATTGCGATAATTACCAATCAACGAGAAGAATCCATTGCTCTTGGGGAATGTAGAACTTTGGGTATTCCGACAATTTGCTTGGTTGATACAGATTGTGATCCAGATCTCGTGGATATCCCAATTCCAGCCAATGATGATGGTATAGCTTCAATCCAATTGATCCTGAACAGATTAACGTCAGCAATTTGCGAAGGAAGGGCATTAAGGTCATTATAGCTATATGAAGGGCTAATAGAAAGTGAATTAGTAATAAAAAGAAAATAGAAAAAAAAAAGGGGGGGGGGGGGGAAGGACCTGAGGATTTACTGAGTTGGCTGCTATTCCATCCAAAATATCGTAAGAGCCAATTTCATTTATTGGTTTGGTTGGCTGCTCCAAATTGAAAAATATTCTTAATGGAATAACCCTTTTATTATCTCGTGACATCAAAAATTCTTATGAGAGTGAAATAATTGAGGAATCTATCATTTATTTGATAAAAATAATTTATTTTCTTCTTTAAGTTCATCTTTACAAGGGGGTAATATGGATATCGTACGATCTCCTATTAGCACACTGAATCATATCTACGATATATCCGGTGTGGAAGTGGGTCAACATTTTTATTGGCAAATAGGGGGGTTTCAAGTTCATGGACAGGTACTTATAACTTCTTGGATTGTAATTGCTGTCTTATTAGGTTCAGCTACCATAGCTGTTCGAGATCCACAAACCATTCCTACCGGTGGTCAAAATTTTGTTGAATATATTCTCGAATTTTTTCGGGACTTGACCAGAACTCAGATTGGGGAGGAAGAATATGGTCCCTGGGTTCCCTTTATTGGAACTATGTTTCTATTTATCTTTGTTTCTAACTGGTCAGGTGCTCTTCTTCCTTGGGGAATTCTAAAATTACCTCAGGGGGAGTTAGCCGCACCTACAAATGATATTAATACTACGGTTGCTCTAGCTTTACTTACGTCAGTAGCATATTTCTATGCAGGTCTTGCAAAGAAGGGGTTAGGTTATTTTGGTAAATATATTCAACCAACCCCAATACTTTTACCAATTAACATCTTAGAAGATTTTACAAAACCTTTATCGCTTAGTTTTCGACTTTTTGGAAATATATTAGCTGACGAATTGGTAGTTGCCGTTCTTGTTTCTCTGGTACCTTTAGTAGTTCCTATACCTGTAATGTTCCTGGGATTATTTACGAGCGGTATTCAAGCTCTGATCTTTGCAACTCTAGCTGCAGCTTATATAGGTGAATCCATGGAGGGTCATCATTAAATCACTGTCCAATCAGACAGAATAGTTTCTAAGTATCGTACCAACGCATGACTTGATATGTATGGTAGAAGCAAATCATATTTCTTAGTAAAAAGAGCTTGGTAACAAGATTTAAGATCGGTTAACTACTTCTGTCCATTAGATCTCCAGATAGAGTGGATCCGATTGGTCCGTTTGTATAGAAATATGAGAGAAAATAGGATCGAACAGGTTCACTAATCGGAGTTGTTTGAGTAAAGAATGTACCCCGGCGTAGAACGATGAAATTTTTGTTCCCAGCAAGGGGAGGATTTTTTCGAACATGTTTACTTTGTATATAATTCGTTTCATATATTAATCCATTTATATTGATTAAAAAAGCCTTTTTGATTATATGGATTAATATATCATCTGTAGATGTTATATATAATGACTTATAGGCTTTTACGCAGTCTATTCTCTCTCCGTGATAAGAATTCATATGTTCAATAAAATGGAATCTTTATTTTCGAATATTATTCAGATGAAATATTTTCATAAGGGATAATAGGTTTCCTTATTCGTTGATATTATCACTTTGATACCAAAATATTTTGGGTTCTTAGTTGTTCGGAAGAAATCGTTCCATAATTTTACCATTGGTGAACACTCAATAGATGAAACTGTTGTATTATACACTATTTCCTGATCTTAGTAAGAGGAGATTACCATGGATCCCTTAATTTCTGCTGCTTCTGTTATTGCTGCTGGATTATCTGTAGGGCTTGCTTCCATTGGCCCTGGCGTTGGCCAGGGCACTGCTGCGGGCCAGGCTGTAGAAGGTATTGCGAGACAACCAGAAGCAGAAGGTAAAATACGAGGTACCTTACTGCTAAGTTTAGCTTTTATGGAAGCTTTAACAATTTATGGACTAGTTGTGGCCCTAGCGCTTCTATTTGCGAATCCCTTTGTTTAATCCTGAAAAAAAAAAAAAAAAAAAGATCCCTACACCTCGTAATTACATTAGTATTTCTCCAAGAATTTCCTTGTTCAGCTGCGGGAGAGGCTGATCTTAATAATTAGCAAATGAATTCTTCTTCCTACTTCGGTCGGAAAGATTCATGACGCGTGTGACAGGGAAGGGAAGGGAATGGATAGGGCAAGCAAATTCATTTTATCCTTTTCTTTTTATCCTTATCAAAAACCTGGGACTAAGTATCCAAAATATTCTTATCCAGAACTAGATAGGATCAAAAAAGAAAAGAACAAAATGATGTAGAACATATCCTTATCTATGAGGGGCGAGCATATGAAAAATGTAATTGATCCTTTCATTTCCTTGAGTTATTGGCCTTCTGCTGGGGGTTTCGGATCAAATACCAATATTTTAGAAACAAATATAATAAATCCAAGTGTGGTACTTAGTGTACTGATCTATTTTGGAAAGGGAGTGTGTGCGAGTTGTATATTCGAATAATATGGCTGGGCCCAACCAGCTGCACTTTGGAGATAGAAAAGTGCATGATCTCAACGAATTACTTCCGAACGGGGAATAGCGAAGAACTATAGCATTTCGTAATTGATTGGGAAATGAACTATTAGTTTATACCAACCAATGAGGGAGGACCACTAGAATGGTTAAAGCTGAACTGTTTGAAGTCTAAGCACAACTAACTGGGTATTCTTTCCACCGCTGTGTCAAGATGAGATGGATTCAAAGGCATAGTTGGAGATTGATCCGATATAAAACATTCATATCAATGGAATAATTTCATCTATTTACTGAAAAATAGTCCCAATCTCCCATCCAATTTTAGTTCCAATGCTGAACTGACAACCTAAACAGAAAGGAAATTATTCGATAGAACAAAAATAAGGAGGCACAAATTAATTAATTGAATGGAACGATTCAAATTTCATGGGGGAAGAATAGGAGAGAAAAGGGGAAACGAAAACAAAAACAACTTTATTGATAATTGCAAATCCCTTTTGCTGGAAGAGCCCTTGGAGATCTCGGTCTTTTATAAATTGATTCTAATCTTCCGTAAACGGAACGGAAAGGGCAGGCTTGGTGTGAAGGGGGAACGTATATGTTCCTGGGGAATAAAAAAGAACTGAGCAGGAGAGCCGAATGAATCGAAAGATTCGTGTTCGGTTTGGGAAGAGATTATGAATTCGTGAAATTTGTGAATAGATAATCTACTTTCATTAAGTAATCTATTAGATAACCGTAAACAGAAAATATTGAATACTATTCGGAATTCGGAAGAACTATGTAAAGGAGCTATCGATCAGCTCGAGAAAGCTCGGGCTCGCTTAAGGGAAGTGGAAATGATAGGGGACGAAATCCGGGTAAATGGAGACTCCCAAGTAGAACGAGAGAAAGAGGATCTCATCAATGCTGCTTCTGAGAATTTGGAACAATTAGAGGATCCCAAGAATGAAACGATTTACTCCGAACAGCAAAGAGCAATTGACCAGATCCGACAACAAGTTTCTCGCCAAGCTTTACGAAGAACTATAGGAACTTTGAATAGTCGTTTTAAAATTGAGTTGCATTTACGTACGATCAATCAAAATATTGGCCTGTTTAGAACCATGATGAACACACCAGATTAGTTGTTAGTTGTTATAGGCCCTATTTCTCAACAGATAATTAATAAGTGCTAATGGGAAATCTTCAAATCGACGAAATTAGTAGTATTATACGGAAACAGATCAAACAATATAACGACGCAGTAGGAGTTGGTAATCTTGGCACCGTACTTCAAGTAGGAGATGGCATTGCTCGTATTCATGGTCTTTATGAAGTAATGGCAGGGGAATTAGTGGAATTTGGAGATGGTACAGTAGGCATTGCCCTAAATTTGGGATCGGATAATGTTGGAGTTGTATTAATGGGCGATGGCTTGATGATACAAGAAGGTAGTTCCGTGAGAGCAACAGGAAAAATTGCTCAGATACCAGTAAGTGATGCGTATTTGGGTCGTGTTGTAAATGCTCTAGCCCAACCCATTGATGGTAAGGGTCAAATTTCAGCTTCCGAATTTCGACTGATTGAATCTCCCGCTCCAGGTATTATATCAAGACGTTCCGTATATGAACCCCTTCAAACGGGGCTTATTGCTATTGATTCTATGATTCCTATAGGACGTGGTCAGCGAGAATTAATTATTGGGGACAGACAGACCGGCAAGACAGCAGTAGCTACAGATACTATTCTTAATCAAAAGAGTCAAAATGTAATCTGTGTCTATGTAGCAATTGGTCAAAGAGCTTCTTCCGTGGCTCAGGTAGTTAATACATTTCAAGAACGTGGCGCAATGGAATATACCATTGTGGTAGCGGAAACTGCGGATTCTCCCGCTACATTACAATATCTCGCTCCTTATACAGGGGCAGCTTTGGCTGAATACTTCATGTATAAGAAACAACATACATCAATCATTTATGACGATCTCTCCAAACAGGCACAAGCTTATCGACAAATGTCTCTTCTATTAAGAAGACCACCTGGCCGAGAAGCTTATCCGGGAGATGTTTTCTATTTGCATTCCCGTCTCTTGGAAAGAGCAGCTAAATTAAGTTCCCAGTTAGGTGAGGGGAGTCTTACTGCTCTACCAATAGTTGAGACTCAAGCTGGAGATGTTTCAGCTTATATTCCCACTAATGCAATTTCCATTACCGATGGACAAATATTTTTATCGGCCGATCTATTCAATGCCGGGATCCGACCTGCTATTAATGTGGGTCTTTCCGTATCTAGAGTAGGATCTGCGGCTCAGATAAAAGCTATGAAAAAGGTAGCTGGAAAGTTGAAATTAGAGTTAGCTCAATTTGCAGAGTTGGAAGCCTTTGCACAATTTGCTTCCGATCTTGATAAAGCTACTCAAGATCAATTGGCAAGGGGTCAACGATTACGTGAGTTGCTCAAACAATCTCAATCGGCTCCTTTGAAAGTAGAAGAACAAATAGCTACTATTTATACCGGAACAAATGGATACCTGGATATATTAGAAATAGCACAGGTGAGAAATTTTCTCGTTCGGTTACGCGAGTATTTGATAAAGAATAAACCTCAGTTCGGAGAAATTATATGTTCTACTGGTACATTTACAGAAGAAGCGAAAGCCCTTTTGGAAGAGGCTCTTAAGGAACATACTGAACTTTTTTTACTTCAAGAAAAAAAATGAATATTTGATAATTTGGTGGGATTATTCAGAACAGGAAAAAGAGCTGAATAATTTGTTCCAATACATTGCACAACAATTTAGAACAATTGAAGAGTATTACGTCCAATAGGATTTGAACCTATACCGAAGGTTTAGAAGACCTCTGTCCTATCCATTAGACGATGGACGCTCTTTCTATCTTCCCTTTTTTTATTTTAACTCCTTTTGGCATACATTGTCCCGATCTACCTTTTTATTCACAATGAGGTTATAGGATAGGAAAAGAATGGAATCTATTTCACATTGCAACGGAAAATTTATTTCGAGTGAATCGTGAAATTATGTTATATACTTAATCACTTTATATCTACCTATTCTATCTATATAGATAGATATAGAACAGGTAGATATCTGTTAGCGGGTAGCGGGAATCGAACCCGCATCGTTAGCTTGGAAGGCTAGGGGTTATAGTCGACATTGATTATTCAATGCCTCTAATTCAGAACCGAACATGAGAATTTCATGTCATTCAGCTCCTTCATGGGGGATAGAGAGCGGTATGAGGGAAGAAGCGGAATATTTATATCAAATCTTTGTGAAAGGAAATTTCAATTCTTTTCTTTCTCCTCTTTTATTTTCGAATAAAACCCTAATTTCTTATCGTACCCATGGCATCTACGTCAGTTTCTTCTCTTTTCTACTCTTCTCTTTTTTTAGTGAAGGGCCCAAAATCGTAGAATACTTACTCACTTTCTAGATGATCCCGATAGAAAGAGAAATTTGAAAAGTTTCAAATAATCACAAATCTTTCTAGTTAATTCGTTCCCTATTTCTACTGATTCTGATCCCCAGGAGAACAAATTCCACCGAGCTCGAACGAAATGCTGATAACCCAAGTAAACCAAAGTCATCGTTCTATAGCTATTCCGCTTCAACCTGGGGTCCTTCCATCCATAAGTTGAAGGTTTAGTCACGATGAAAAAATATCTTTGGATCCCCATAGATCTGGAATTTATCTAACCTTTCAAACATTCTGTGTCGCTATCTTGGAACCAAAAATGTGTTTCTCTTTCATCATTTCAGACCCAGATTACGAGAAGGTATGCTATTCCTGGGCATTCATAGGGAAGGGTTTGAGCCTATCTGGAAATAGAGCTTTAGATGGATCTTTGATCCATGTAAAAGATCCTTCAACTATTTGAGTTGATAATGTAACGAATCACACTTTTACCACTAAACTATACCCGCAACGATCTGATTGTAACATACAGATCGATCTTTTGTCCAACCAATAGGAAGATGAGGAGTTATCAATCAACCTCTATTGAAAGTTTCTATCAATCATTACCTCGTTTTCATAATTACATGAATCTCCGGAGATGGAGATTCATGTAATTATAGATTACCTTTGCGAATTGCTGATAAAACAATAACTAAAGGGCCCGATACAACCATCAGAGTCAGAACAGTGAGTTGCGCAATAACTTCTAGATCCATTTGGTTTTCTTTCACCCTCCATCGACTGGATGTATGAATAAAATGTTGTCGGTATCAATCACTTTTCTTCTATTTTGTCTTCTTCGGACTCCTACCCATTTGTGTAGGTTCGATCAGGAACCTATTATGGCCTTGAGCAACTAATATCTTTACAATAATCTAATATCTTTAGATAGAGAACCCTTCAATATCTAGATAATAAAATTTTATACTGGAGAGGGATAAATGGACTAATCCATCTAACGCATTTATTCAAACTGATTGGGGAGGGAATGAAGAGATGATAATAGAGGTTCAATTTTTGATAGCTTTTTTTCTTGCCTTTACAGCAAGTATTCTAGCTCTCAAATTAGGTCAAGCACTGTATGACTAATTTTTCTGACCTGCTTGGCCTGGCCGATCGGCCAGGCCAAGCAGGTCAGAAAAAAGAGAGGAAAAGAAATAACTATTTTGAACGAAATGAGCAATACAATTGACTAGATTGTTCTTTATCCAACTGAATAATTGCAATATTCATTATATTGCCGATACAACCCGTACATACTATGGTATACACCTTTACTCCACCATTCATTTTGTTACACATGAACTCTTCCATCTTGGAGAGATGGCTGAGCGGACCAAAGCGGCGGATTGCTAATCCGTAGTACGGATCATCCGTACCGAGGGTTCGAATCCCTCTCTCTCCGTTCGTACACTATTGATCCTGAAAACGAATAACCCCGAATCTTTCTACGGAACGGAAAAGACCCATTAACCTGGAGACTTTTTTCACTATTCTTTACGTCCGGGATTACGTCCTGGATCGTTCGATAGAAATCCAAAGATAAAAAGAGAAATGAAAAATACCACTACTGCGTAAACGAACAGCTTAAGAGTAAGCATTACGTAATCTCCGGAATCCTTATTATAAGTACAACAGAATAGATCATCAATCTTTGTACCATATATGGATACTTGAATACCAAACAATAGTATGATTGTTACAAATCACGAAATTATTTCTTCGAATCACGCGTGAAAATAAATTTGAAAGAAGAAGAGAAATTTTCTCTTTGTTTTCCAAATGGTCTTTTTTCCCTCTTATTTTTTGGATCAACCAGATATTTATCGAATATTTATGAAAATATGTCATTGGTATCGATCGTATCAATACGTGACCCAATAGCTCGATCCGAAGTGAGCGGTGGGATCGGAAGGAATTGATGAAGGTTAGTGGAAAAGTTTTTATCCGGGAGCAGATAAGGTATCTGAATCTGGTATCGTCGGGTGGAACAAGGATAGAACTTCTGTCACAAAAAAATGGAAAGAGTTATACAAAAATTAGATCAATGACAGCGATCCAAAAACTTGAAAAAGAAAAAAAAAGATACTTTTTATCGAAAACTTACAGCAGCTTGCCAAACAAAGGCTAAGAGAAAAGAGAGAACAGGAATAATTGGCATTACATCGACAATTGGATCAAAAATTGCATAAGCCTCAGGTAATTTTCCAAAAAAGGGATTATTTGAATGAATAAAGGCATCATCTAGACAAATATTGAACATAACTGGCATTTTTCTTCTCCAATAAAAATTAGGGGGGGGGGTAAAGCCAGAAAAGTCTTTGATTGATCGAATCGATCGAAGCTCTTCGGCAAGTTTGACCGGACTTGGGGTTGGAAGGGATGATTCTTTCATACATACAATATTTTACCCAATCTAATAGAAAATGATCAATGAATGAATATTCTTGTCCCTTTTTCTGTTTTTCCTATTATGTCCAATTCCATCAATAACCTATTTTGTTGAAATATCCACAAAATTTTTTTGCCCAATTGGGATCTGATCTAATTAATCTTGGATCCTAATGGGTTGACAAAAAATTTGATATAAGTATTCATTAGCATATGAATAGGGAAATAGGATGGGAATGGGGCGTGGCCAAGCGGTAAGGCAGCAGGTTTTGATCCTGTTATTCGGAGGTTCGAATCCTTCCGTCCCAGACTTATTTCATTGGTTCCTGTTTTCCCTTCCCTCGCTCTTCCCTTTCTTCTTTCGTAAAGGGTAAATCCAATGGAATTTTTGTTTTTTATTTTTCTCATAATTTCACCATACTTAACTTATCAGAAGGGAATGTTATTACAATAGGGAAGAGATAAAGGGATATCTCTGTGGTGCAAGATGGGAATACGGATCAATTTGAGATAAGGTTCAATTTATGAAATTAGCCCATTGGATGTATGCTGGTCCTGCTCATATTGGAACTCTACGAGTAGCTAGTTCATTCAAAAATGTCCATGCCATTATGCATGCTCCTCTAGGAGATGATTATTTTAATGTAATGCGTTCTATGTTAGAACGGGAAAGAAATTTTACTCCTGCAACTGCTAGTATAGTAGATCGTCACGTACTAGCACGTGGATCTCGAAAAAGAGTTGTGGATAATATTCTTCGAAAAGATAAGGAGGAAAGTCCCGATCTTATCATATTAACACCTACGTGTACCTCTAGTATCTTGCAAGAGGATTTAAAAAACTTTGTGGATAGAGCATCCATAATCTCCGATTGCAACGTCATTTTTGCGGATGTGGATCATTATCAAGTGAATGAAATTCAGGCAGCGGATAGAACTTTAGAACAGGTAGTTCGATATTATTTGGATAAATCCCATACATTGGATCAATTCGTAACAGATGCACCTTCTGTAAATATAATTGGGATTCTTACTCTGGGTTTTCATAATCGACACGATTGTCGTGAGTTGAGACGTTTATTAAAAGATCTGGACATCAGAATTAATCAAATAATTCCTGAAGGAGGATCTGTAGAGGATCCAAAAAATTTACCAAAAGCTCGGTTCAATTTAATTCCTTATCGTGAAGTGGGCTTAATGACAGCGATGTATTTGAATAAGGAATTTGGAATGCCTTATGTATCTACAACTCCTATGGGAGCTGTAGATATGGCCGAGTGCATCCGACAGATAAAGAAATCTCTTGATATCTTGGCGGCTCCTATTTTATCGAGCAAAAGGGTTGATTACGAATCCTATATCGATGGACAAACTCGATTCGTTTCCCAAGCTGCTTGGTTCTCAAGATCTATCGATTGTCAGAACTTTACGGGGAAAGAAACAGTCGTTTTTGGTGATGCAACTCATGCTGCTTCAATTACTAAGATACTTGCTAGAGAGATGGGAATTCGTGTGAGTTGTACAGGTACTTATTGTAAACATGATGCAGAATGGTTCAAAGAGCAAATTAAAGATTTTTGTGATGAGATGATCATCACAGATGATCATGCTGAAGTAGGAGATATTATCGCTCGCGTGGAACCCTCTGCAATATTTGGTACTCAAATGGAACGTCATATTGGTAAACGTCTTGAGATTCCCTGTGGAGTTATTTCCGCACCAGCTCATATCCAAAATTTTTCCTTGGGATATCGACCCTTCCTGGGTTACGAAGGTACTAATCAAATAGCTGATCTAGTTTATAACTCATTCGCTCTGGGTATGGAGGATCATCTTCTAGAGATTTTTTGTGGTCATGATACGAAGGAAATAATGACTAAATCATTATCCACGGATATTAGTCCAATTTGGGATCCTGAAAGTCGGCAAGAATTGGGTAAAATCCCCCGTTTTGTAAGAGACGAAGTAAAGATAAATACAGAAAAATTTGCACGACGAAAGGGCCTTTTGAACGTTACTGTCGAGGTAATGCACGCAGCTAAAGAAGCATTAAGTTAAGTACCTAATCAATATCAATTAATTGATTACATTGAGTGTATTCTATACAAAAAGAGTGGATCCAATTCGATACCTATTCCTATCATATCAATTGAGTTAATGACTATTCATAATCACGTCTCGATCATGATTCGAGATCAGGGAGGGATCAGGGAGGGATCTTCAAAACATCGTCTGAAACGATGTGGTAATTTACATAATTGGTTTCGTGAATATGGATTATGACATCATTTCATATTCGGATCAAGTGCCCTTGGCTCAAAATTATTCTTATTTTCTTATATACTCTCCAAGTCAATCTTGTTTCCACGTGATTCCATACAAAGATGACGAATATTTGAATCGTTCTATTGTTAAAGCCTAGGATTTTCTATCGATGTGTCTAACATCTCGTCCCAATACAGCGACAATCCAACAATTCATTTATCTCTTATTCTGGATTGACAATAGTGTATTGTGTCGATATAATTCGTCCATTCACAATAGAAATAGATATCTTAGGTTCATCATTTATCAGTGATTCTATCCAATCATGATAATTCTGTCGATGGATCATTTATTCATAACCTAGATTACTTTATTCTGGAATGGTGGATCAAAACTATACATATCCATATATGAACTGACGAGTGAATTATTTGGTCATTCACATAGGTTTTTGATCCCTCCCGTTCGTCAATTAGATTGGTAGGATTCTATTTACCGGTTCATATTGAGTAACCTCGCATTCCACTTCGATCGTATATATACTCAATATCTATTCGCAATATGGGTTGCTAACTCAATGGTAGAGTACTCGGCTTTTAAGTGCGACTAAGATCTTTTACACATTTGAATGAAGTAGAAAACTCGTCGATACCATCGGTAAAGTTCGGAAGACTACGACTGATCCTAATGAACGGAAAAAAAAGCATGTCGTTCCAACATATGATCTTTATGATACCTGATATTATTTCTCGGATACCTGATTGTATTCGATCAGGACCGGATCTGATTCAAGGAATCAAATGGGTGGAAAATGTCTATTATATACCTGGATGGATGTATAATATGCTCATCCTTTCGGATCAAATGTGATAATTGTGAATAGGATTTCATCAATTCGCGGTTAAGTCGAATGAGTCAATGGAGAAAGCTATATGACTTGAATCATAAGTAGACCCAGAGAAATGAGCTTCTGTTCCTCGTTCCAATTTAACGAGCGAGGAATTCCCTTTACTGATCAGAAGTTAAGAGCAGTTTAGTACCTGATATCGGGAGGTTTTCCCTGAGTAGATCAGGGATTTATACACTCACAATGAGTCCTAAGTACTCGAGTACAGATGTGTAAGATAAATAGTGTACTGACCAGGTTTATTTATTCCATGAGTCAGGAGAGCGATTGGTTGCCAGGATAAAAAAATTTTGTTCTTCCTCATGACGAATGAGATCCTTGGGTAGTAAATCTATAGAAGATAGAATCTTTATATTTGGATATATCTCTTTTTTCCTATCTTGTTCCGACTAGATCGCACCATGTATTTTCTCAGAAATGAAGAGGTTATTCTCATGAACGAGGGCCATAGCTGAGGTTTGGAAATGGATGAATTCCATAGATACGGAAAGGAAGATAACTCTCGGCAACAATGCTTTTTATATCCACTCTTTTTTCAGGAAGATCTTTACGCAATTTCTCATGATCATTATTTGGATGGATCAAGTTCTTCCGAACCGATGGAACATTTAAGTTCCAATGATCAATTCAGTTTCCTAACTGTAAAACGTTTGATTGGTCAAATACGTCAACAAAATCATTCAATTGTTTTATTCGTGAATTGCGCTCCAAATCCATTAGCTGATTGCAAGAAGAGTTCCTATTCTGAATCGGTACTAGAAGGACTTACATTGGTCCTGGAAGTTCCGTTCTCTATACGGTCAAAATATTCTGTGGAAGGGATGAATGAATGGAAGAGTTTCCGGTCGATCCATTCAATATTTCCCTTCTTGGAGGATAAATTCCCGCATTCAAATTATATATCAGATGCACGAATACCCTATTCTATTCATCCGGAAATTTTGGTTCGAACCTTTCGTCGCTTGATCCGAGATGCTCCCTCCTTGCACCCATTACGCTCTGTTCTCTATGAATATCGAAATAGTCCAGAGAATTTACAAAGATCAATTATTGTCGTCCCAAGAGTAAATACGAGATTCTTCCTGTTCCTGTGGAATTATTATGTCTATGAATGCGAATCCATTTTATTTTCCCTTCTTAAACGATCCTCTCATTCACGATCGTTGTCTCATAGACCTTTCCCTCAGCGAACTCATTTTCATCGAAAGATAAAACATATTATCATATTTTCTCGTCGAAATTCACTGAAAAGTATCTGGTTGTTGAAGGATCCTAAAATTAACTATGTTAGATATGGTGAAAGATCTATTATAGCTATAAAAGGTACTCATCTCCTAGTGAAAAAATGTAGATATTATCTTCTACTTTTTCGGCAATGTTATTTCCATCTTTGGTCCGAACCGTATAGGGTCTGTTCTCATCAATTATCCAAGAATTGTTCTTCTTCTCCAGGTTATTTTCTGAGGGTTCGGATGAACCCTCTTTTTGTCAGAACAAAAATGCTAGATGAGTTATTCATCGCCGATCTTATTACCAATGAATTTGATCCAATAGTTCCGATTGTACCAATACTTGGATTATTGGCTAGAGAAAAATTCTGTGACGTATCAGGACGGCCAATTAGTAAATTGTCTTGGACCAATCTAACAGATGATGATATCCTCAATCGATTTGATCAAATTTGGAGAAATCTTTTTCATTACTACAGTGGATCCTTTGGTCGAGATGGTTTATATCGTATAAAGTATATACTTTCATTATCATGTGCTAAAACTTTAGCCTGTAAACATAAAAGTACGATACGTGTAGTTCGGAAGGAATTAGGTCCAGAACTCTTTCAAAAATCGTTTTCAAAAGAACGAGAATTTGATTCTCTGCCTTTTTCGTCAAAAGCGGCGGCCCGTTCGCAGAGAGAACGAATTTGGCATTCAGATATTCCCCAGATAAATCCCCTAGTTAATTCCTGGCAAAAGATACAGGATCTTAAAATAGAAAACTTATTTGATCAATGAAATGCTCTTTGAGTAATTGCCTCGATTCAGAATCATTTTTCTTTTTCTATCCGAGAACTAAAATGATTAGGAAATAGATACATTACATGGGGAAAGCCGTGTGCAATGAGAATTGCAAGCACGGTTTGGGGAGAGATTTCTCGCTCTTACTGATACTGAAGGAGCAGATCATCCACTCCATCCGACGAGCTCCGGGTTCGAGTCCCGGGCAACCCGGATCAAATTTCTGATAGGTACCTCTGTCCACTTATTCTGGTTCTGGATCTAATCAAGTTTTTTTCATATCTGTTCTCATTCCAATTGATCTACCATTCTTGGAACCAGTAATAAATAATTTTATGGAGTATCTAATCACAGATAGATCTATAGAGTGTGGAATATATGGATAGAATATAGAGGTATTTGAGATAGACTCTATATTCTATCCATATAGTATAGATCAGTATCTATCCCGTTGGGATAGATATTGAAATTCCATCCCAGATATTGGTTGACATTGATACATGGATCATATTATACTGTAAAATAACAAGCCTTATGCTTGGGAGCCTCTGATGATTTTATAAACGAAGTTCTGACCATGACCGCAATTATAGAAAGACGCGAAAGCGCAAATTTCTGGAGTCGCTTCTGCGACTGGATCACTAGCACTGAAAACCGTCTTTACATTGGATGGTTCGGTGTCTTGATGATCCCTACCCTATTGACCGCAACCTCTGTATTCATTATTGCTTTCATCGCAGCTCCTCCGGTAGATATTGATGGTATTCGTGAACCTGTTTCCGGTTCTCTTCTTTATGGAAACAATATTATCTCCGGTGCTATTATTCCTACCTCTGCAGCTATCGGATTGCACTTCTATCCAATCTGGGAAGCAGCTTCCGTCGATGAATGGCTATACAACGGGGGTCCTTACGAGCTAATCGTTCTACACTTCCTACTTGGTGTAGCTTGCTATATGGGTCGTGAGTGGGAGCTTAGCTTCCGTCTAGGTATGCGTCCTTGGATTGCTGTTGCATACTCAGCTCCTGTTGCAGCTGCTACTGCCGTTTTCTTGATCTACCCTATTGGTCAAGGGAGTTTCTCTGACGGTATGCCTCTAGGAATCTCTGGTACTTTCAATTTCATGATTGTATTCCAGGCTGAGCACAATATCCTTATGCATCCATTCCACATGTTGGGTGTAGCTGGCGTATTCGGCGGCTCTCTATTCAGTGCTATGCATGGTTCTTTGGTAACTTCCAGTTTGATCAGGGAAACTACTGAGAATCAGTCCGCAAATGCAGGTTACAAATTTGGTCAGGAGGAAGAAACCTACAATATTGTGGCTGCTCACGGTTATTTCGGCCGATTGATCTTCCAATATGCTAGTTTCAACAACTCCCGTTCTTTACATTTCTTCTTAGCTGCTTGGCCCGTAGCAGGTATCTGGTTTACCGCTCTAGGCATAAGCACTATGGCTTTCAACCTAAATGGATTCAATTTCAACCAATCTGTAGTTGACAGTCAAGGCCGTGTAATTAACACTTGGGCTGATATCATTAATCGTGCTAACCTAGGTATGGAAGTTATGCACGAACGTAATGCTCACAACTTTCCTCTGGATCTAGCCGCTGTTGAATCTATTTCAATAGGCGGATAATAC